CCGAATAAATGAGATGAGGTATTCACGAAGATAAGGGTGAAGAGGAAGACCACGACCAAACCACCATTCCAGGGGTATACTGCGACGTGTAAACTGGACATAGAGTCTCTCGAACTGAGAGCCAATCAATTCGCGAAATAAGCCGCCGCAGCACCACCGACCCGACCGTACGTATGGTGAGCTCTCAAAAGAGCTCTGATAGAGATCCGACTGAAATCCTTGCTCAATCCTCATATCCGAAACATCTTAGGTAAAACTGATGAGCCTTTATTTAGTTGCTGAATTAATCTTCCACCCTTAGTATAAGCTATAAGATCAGAGGCTATTCAAGATTGTTTATATCCTTTTGTACGCTAGGTTGTATAAGGAAGAATGAATCTATGATAATAAAGGGAAAGCTTTATTAGAGGATATAAAAGTGGACCCTAGCTAGAAGGTAAAGAGCTTTTACTTCCTTAGCCAATGGAAAAGAAAAATAGAATGAGGTACTATTTGACAGCTAGCAAAGGTTTAGGATTATCTGAGACTTTTTCTTTTGTTTTGTATTTATATGCATGTCTCGTGCAAGACTAATTTCTCCGTAGGGTTTTCCTAGTTTTGTAGGAGTTTTAGAGGTCTTTCTAGTCAACTGTAAGTCTCAAACTAGACGCAAGACAGTCTATAGCTTTACGTAAGAGATGGTCGAGATCACCTGCGTATGTCCTCTAGGAGACGGCTTGGCTGGAAGGTTGTATGCGGGAATACGGACTGATGCTAGAGTGCAAAGTCCAGTACGGTAAGATACGGGTTAGTCCCATTGAGATCGTACAAGGATATAGAAATATATGAGAGACTTGCTTTACTTAAAGTAAGTGTTCCATCCGGAAAGTTGAGTAATTTTTCGGAAGTAATTTGCATATTAAAGTTATTTTTACACTTAACACAAAGTAAATTTTTCTTATTTTTTTAATTATAAAGAGTCGATGATATGTAAAAGTAATTTCTTTTTGAAGTCATTCTAATAGGCATATTAAAGTTATAAATTCAAATTTCATTTTTTTATAAAACACCGTAATTTTTGGCATAAATTCAATTTCCCCCTTTATATAATAAGTTCATTGAAAACTGAATTTTTTGACGTGAAAAATGGTTATTTTCAACAATTTGAACTATAATATGCCTAACATATACCTTTAATATTCATATTCATCCAATAAAAATGCTGTTTTATTCTATCCTCCCATCCCCGGAACAGCTACTAAAAGAGTGAACTTCCCTTCTTGGGCGAGTGCCTTCTTGGTTCCCCGAATCTGTTATCATTCAGTGAATAGTCCCACCAGTATGTAGAAGAGTTCGTCCCAGCAGTAGTCCACAAGCTTGTTGGTCACCGGACACAGTGAGAACTAGCTTGCTTGCTTTCCCTAGCACACACACTAAGTAGATAGTAGGCACAGGTCCGCTAGGAGCTCATCGAACTGAACTTGTAGAGTGAGACCTGTGCTCGATATGGTTCATTTCAGTGCTCTTTCTCTCGGTATGCTTCACTACATCCCCGTACTCACCTTGGTACGGCTCTTCGCTCGATGCTTAGCTCATTCTTTGACCCCGGACATCAAACCTTAGGGCATTACTCAGAGAAAGAAAGAACCAAACTAAACAACCAAGCTCGGTGTGCTCGGATGGTTCCGCTCAGTGCTTGGGAATGGGATCTGCTCCGCTTACTATCATGGTCAAGCCTTTACCGTCCGGGTCTCACTAATCCCGATTGGAGAAAAACCAATAGGACTCAGGATAAGTGCCATTGGTACCATTCCTGCTTATTTTTCTTGTCCCTACCCTATTACATATATAGGAACAGAGGCTTCTCACAAAGATTGATTGGAAGACCCATAAGCTTGAGAATTCCCCAGTCGTTCTTTGAACTTCAAACTAGCTATGCGCTAAAGAAGCTCTAACCTATAGCTAGAGTAGTGCTACTAAGCGAAGAAAGGTGCCTGCATTGATTGAGGGGAAGAGCAGCCAAACTCCTTGATGAAGTGAAGCAAGCGAACTGAACCGTCTAACCTAGCTAGATCTGAACTCCCTGGAAATGAATAGCTGACTGAAGCAGGCATGGATACCATAGGCTTTTTTTCAAGTACTCTTTCCATCCTTCTTTCTATGCTACGATATGAGTTGAGTTTCGAGTAGTATATTTTTCTAGACAGGATTCCTAGTGCTTTTCTTCGCTAGACTCTACGACGGCTTAAGGAAAAGAGAAAGAAGGTCTTGTGACGCATTGTGATGCTTGTGTCGAAAAAAGAGAATAGCCTGCTTCGGGAGATAATTCTTCCATGCATGCTAGCGTGCAAGATAAAGGGCTTTTGATTGGGTTAACATGGAGCATGGAGGTTGTTCAGACTGGGCGAATAAAATTACATTACCTTCTTTTTCCGATCAGCTAGGAGCAACCTTACATATCAGAATAGAAAGCTAGCCCGTTGATCGTATAGGTATAGGCTTGCTTTAGAGTACTATAGTTTTCCGATAGGCGAATCCCGGGTACTCGTTAGAGTTTGGAGTAGATAAGCAAGTGAATGATTCAATTCAACCAAGATCTTTGCATCCAATGCCAAGAATGCCAATTTCCAAAACCTCTATCCAATCATGATAGGAAAATTTCCCCTTCTGCCATTTAAATTTAAGGAATCAGCCCTAAAGTTAAAGTTAAAGTTAAAGTGGGTGGCATCACTTCACCAATGTAAGGCAGTTTCCAATTTCGAAAAGACTGCACTCTAAGCTAAGTCTAACAACTACCTTTCGACTTTTGTCCAGTAACAAGTTTGGATAAGAGGGTGCTTTCTTAAAAGCACCTAGCGTTCGCAGTCTCTCTGTATCGTTAAGCACCACCTCTTCGGTCTAGTGGCTAATTTTGGTCGAAGCGCGAAGTTAGCCTCTGAAAGCTTAAACGCTTGCCTCTCTTATCATTCCTCCTTCTCTTTTCTTAAGCAAGCATCGGACTTTCTTCCATCGAGAAGATAGGGGATTCCAACAAGGAGATAGGGCTTTCGCCAGTCAGAACTCTCGAGATCAAGATTACTTTCAGTTCAGTTTCGTGCTTAGTATCCGCGATATCACTACCTCAATGCAATTCAGTTTTCAGTAGTAGATAGTGAAGTGAAGGAATGAATTTACTAGTGAAGGGTTGCGTCACATAGGGAAATGCCGAGAGTGGCGGACTAGTTTAGTTCTTTCAACCTTGTTTTCAGGAAGCTAGGCAGGAAGTACGCCCGGTGCCATCTCCAAGCGCCTTCTCCCTTTAAGTAGTCCTTAAAATAAGTGAGCCCTATTAAATTTAAATAGGATAGGCTTAAATAAATGGACGTATCTCACAAAAGAGTCCGACTTATCTTGTTCTGAACACCATCTTCAATCGATCGTGAAGACCGAAGTCTGCCTTCAGCGATCACCTTAAGGTTAAGGAGATGCCCGCTTGAGCTGGTTTTGGCACAGCAAATAGTTCTTTTGTCTACAAGATTGAGGAATGCCCCTAGGGAATCGACCTTTGCGCCTAATGGCTTCAACTACTAAGCCTAACCTAATTAATAGGGCTCAACGTAAAATATTACTATAATATTTTAATTGAAAAGCCCTTTCTTTTGTCATTGAAAGGATGTCGGTCTTCATGAAAGAGTCATTTATATTATTTTCTTTGTAAACTCCCACTACCGAAACGGAAATTGGAATTGATTTCAAAAGAGTGGATCCGGTGAGCGACTCCCCAAGGCTTGTCATAGATGAGGGCGAAGTCGTGGAGTAGATAGGGAAGCGAAGACGAAGAATTTGAAGCTCTTCGATGCCTGTCTGCTACTGATCGAGGTAATTTGAATTTCTAGAGTCAAAGATTCATTTATAGTCCGAAACCCAATCGATCGACAGACAAAAGTTCGGAAGGCTAACTACATGCGAAAGTAAGACTTTCATTGCTTCCGAGCGAAGTCTAACAACCACCTTTGGAGAAGATGTTCCAAACTCTTAATTCCGAAGACCAGAAGACTGAACAGCCTACCTTGCTTTCTTCTCTGGTAGAGTGGTAGACGAATTCCATATTGGCATCATTTCCAGGAGGTGGCAAAAGCAATCCTTGCTCTATCTTATCCGCCGAAAGTTCGACGATCTGGGAGTTACAGAATAAGTAGTCTATCTGTTGTGGCTAAGAAGGGTTATGTGCTTTGGAAGGCTTCGGAAAGCAAGAAGCCTTCTTTGGCTGGCCATGCTTGGCCGACTGCCTACTTTCTTATCCCATCCACCGCCCTTCATCTAACTGCTTTAGTCAAGCAGTCACGTGCCTCTTCCTTAATTCCATCAAGCCTTCTGCTACTCGAATTGCTGAGGCCAGGTCCTGCAGATTTCGTTTTTGCAGCTCTTTCCGTGCCCACTCCTGGAGACCCATCTCAAACCTAAACACCTTGTCTTATTCAGCCATGTTCCCGATCTCCAGCATCAATAACTGCAACTGCCTAACAAGCGAACACTACCTATATATCATGCTACTTCCAGTTTACTTCCTTACTATTCAAAGTTTCCTTTCTCCTGTTGAATGTAGTTTCTCCGGAAGCTCGCTAAAGTGAAGGTTATTCAGCAGTGTAAGCAAGTCACTCTTAACCCTATAGTGAATTCAGATATGCTGCGCTAGGAGCTAATGAAACTCATGTAGCTCATCTAACTCAATACGCTACTGGTGCTTATTTTGTTCCCAATCTATGAAAGAAGAGTGGAATTCCCCGGCTCTGCTAAACGGAAAGAGCCCCATAATGGCAAAACTCTCAAAGCCCATATGCTTAAAAAAGCAATTCGGGACAAGAATCTTTGTTAAGCCCGGCGATGACTCGGGAAGAGTCAGCCTTTAGACTCATTCTCCTATCGGAGGAAGATGCCGGCCTGTAGGCCGTTTAGGGCTTTTTACCGGAGAAAGAGAAGGAAAAGAGCTAAGATTCAGCCTTTCAGCCGGATAGGATTCTACATAGGTTGACTGGAAAAAGACTTTTTCTGCCGTCTTGCCCACTAAGGTTGAAAACTTCAATTCTGATTCCTGGTGTGGTGTTTTGGTCTTTTTTAAGTAAAACTATATCTTAATATCTAATTAAGCGAGGAAGACCGCGAAGAACCCAATTCGACAACTGTCAGCTCTACAGATGATTGACCGGGCCGAACTCGATTTCGGCCTTCAAACCTTTCAGACGATTGGCCGGCTTTCAACGGCCTACAATTCAATGGGCACTCTTTGACGCATCTGATCCCGCTTCAACGTTAAGGATAAGGCGATCTGCCAACGTGGATGGCAAAATAGATTAGGGTTGGTTAATCGCTTAGCCGCTCGTACCTCTAAGATAGAAGGAAGGGAAGAAGAAGACTCTTCCTCGTTCGAGCTTCTCCTCGTACTTTCTATGCCTTAAGAGACATGTAAAGACTGAGTGAGTCTTATTCTCTGCAGCGCCGCTAACTGCATTCTTTCTTATTAACTATCTTAGCCTTCTGCTTTTAAAAGAAGGAAATTTTTTAAAAGACAGAGGACTCTTTCCTATGATATGAAGAGTTCTAATAGGTGAATGCCCGGGAAAGGGTTCTTTTCGCATGTCTAACTCAATTTCGTTTTAAGCGCATCTATAATGCTTTCTAACGCATCTTTTTCACTGGTCTAGGCATTAACCCATAAGGGTATCCCAACCTTTCTTTTATGCTTATTTTAGGTGCGTAGACTTTATAGCACACTTGAATGTCAACTACTCCTAGCACTCTTACCCGACTCGCGCACTCTGAAAGAATAATAGTCAACTTCCTTCTGAAAGACAAGGAACTCGCTTCAGCTTCATTGCCAGCTTCTATACCTGGCTAAGGGCCTGTCTTTAAGAACTAGCCCGAAAGAGCTTCACTCGATCGAGTGGAGGCGGGGCCTGTAGCTCAGAGGATTAGAGTACGTGTAAGAAAAAGACTTCACTGCATAAAGGACAGAAAAGATAGATGCTTTAGGGCGCTAAGAGCATTCTTACCTGCTTTTAAGGGTCTTCTCGCTTATTTATATAGGCTTAGCCCCTTAATGTAATGCTTTTCAATCACTAAGTAAGGAAACTACCTTCTTTCTTGGTAGACAGGAGCGGACTAACTCTCAACAGAAGGAGGTTTCTTCTTGCTTTAAGCAGGCTAAGCCTTAGTCTCCCTATAGAAGGGAAGAGATTAGGAGCTAGTTTCGTTCTAAAAGGGAAGGGAAATATTTCAAGTCTCTCTCTTCCTCGTTCTAATGGTAGGGTTCTTGAAGAATTCTTCAACAACCCTCCGAGTTGACTTTACTGGAGTAGCTATCCAAGACCTCTTACTCTTATGCTTAACGGATTCTCGCCATCTCATAAGGTAAGAGGGCAAGCAAGTTGATTAATTGGGTACGACACTATGACTTCGAGCATCTATCTCTGAGGATAGTAATAGAATTAGCTCTCTATGATATGCAATGGCTTAAATGGAGTGAATGCTTGTACTCCTACTAGACAGGGAAAGGAAAGGGAAGAAGTAAGTGCTTTTCCTGTGAACGACTAAGCGCTTTGAAAGCCTAGGTTGACTCTTATATATACCCCAGAGTAAAGGAACAAAATTTCATCTAGAATGGGTTCTTCTTCTTTGTGAAGCGGAGACAGATTAAGATGTGGTGGTGTCCCGCTGCTCATTCACATTGGTGAGGGTATGCCGTGCTATTTGCCTTACACTGGGAGTACTACTTCAGACAAGCAAAGACGGCAGGTTGGAAAGGCCCAGGCTAGCCCTTCCTTTCATAGGATAGAGAAAACCCGCGGTTACTTCGCTCAATGCGCCTTATTTCTTTGAATGCTTAAGCCTAGCAAGATCTTGCTTGCTGGTTGATTTATCCACTCATCCTAACCTCACCGTAGGCCGGAGAGGCCAGCCCTAGCTCCAACATCGAGGCGAGGTCTAAAAATCTCTTTCTAAAAAAGAAAAACTACGTTTTCAGATCTTTACGAGTACTCTAAGAGCTTGATTCAAAGCGCTTGTTATTCGCTCTTCAAAGGGCAAGGGAGAAGTCATCCCCCTTGCTGGAGGAAACTACCTTTCTATCCTGATCCACCCTCCACCCATATTCGATGCAGGAGTCTTGTCTCGTCAGGATAAACCAGGGTAACCCACGTTCACGTGGTCTCATGAGTGGTTCAAAAAGGGTCAAAATAGAGGTCCTTTTCGGGTAGCGCCTATATATTCTACAAGAAGGCTTACGTTTTTCTTCTGTCGGGCGCATGATCTCCTCTGCTGAGCCTTTTTACAAACTTCTTAAAGTAAAGGGACTAAGAATTTGGTTTGAAAGCAGGACTCTTTCCTTATTTAGGGATATGAGTAACTCAGGCAAGGCCTATTTCAAATGAATTGGCAAGTAGCTAGCTATTAATATATAGCCCTATTATCAGGGTTTACATTTATTAAAGGATATAGAGTGGCAGTCTTTCTCTATCCTACGCTATTCCCTGCGGTTGGAGTTGTAGTTGGAGAGTAGGTAATACGTTACAGATGAATCTTTATCCCTTTCTTCTGCCTTAGATTTCTAATGCCTTGCTTCTGTCTGTAATTCCTTTAGTAGGTCGATACACGCCAATAGGTAGGGTTCAGACGTCCATACGATCGAATGCAATTCCTGTCAGTGAAAAAAGGGGGCTTGAAAGCGGAGTGGTTATAGGTATTCGATGGCATTTTTCAATAATTCAAAGACTGATTGCTTATATTTATTCCTTGGCGATTCAATCTTATAATAATATATTTCTTTTTCTTTTTCTTTCGGGTAGCGACACCTGAAATATATATTATCGAAGGTATTTCCTGAAAAGTGGAACTTACAGGAAATACCTGCCGCTTTGACAAGAAAGATTGCTAGCATAGCACCCCCAAGTATGGCTGCTACGGCCCTCACCCCTTTCAGAGAATCATGGGAGTTGAATACTGCTTCTGTATGAGTGTTCCTCATAAGATCTATAAAGTTGTTTTCAAAAATTTGATCCTCTGGCGTCATAGACACTTCGTCTTGTCTTAGTCTTTCAAGAAAGTCTCTTAATGTTTGATTGAAGCATTCGTCAAAACGATAATTGGCCCGTGACATAGCTCTTATTTCTTCATAGAAATCCGTCGATTCATCTACCCCGATGGTAGACGCAACATAGTCATTTACGGTGTAAAACAGATTTTAAAAATAAAAATCCCCGTCCAAAAGATGAAAGTCCCAATAGATAAGCAAGTGAGTGTTGTTTTGATTAGCATTCCCTTTGTGCATACACTCGTGCTTTTCACAATTGAGGTGTCCCTGAGTAGAAGACCTTTCTTTTTTAAAGGTGGTAGTGGAATGAGTCCACCTTTGATGGTATTCGTTGATGAAGAAATGAGGGGGGCTTTCCCCTTTCGGGCATATTCTGCATTTCAATACGCGCCCATAAAGTTTGCAAAGCATTCTTTAATGGATTTTTTTTTAGTCGTTGACTTACCTCGGCTATAGAGCTCAGCTCTATTTTCTTACTCATTTCCTTGATCACACTTTCTCCAGCCCTCGGAATATTTCCGATTTGCATCGCCGGATACTTCAGTGATGTGTTTCGGGTGATCAAACGCCTGTTATCAATAATAGAACCCGTTCCCAATTGAGATGATCCCGTAGATTCTTTCTTTTTTTTAGCAAAATCCTCGGTTGTAAACGAGATAATGTGTGACTAAGCATGTCGTGTGTACTTTTTTACAAAACTTCCTTCCCCATCCCTGGGTTCAGTTTGCTTGTTTCATACAGGAGATACTGTTCTCTTCTCATAGGGTTCTCTCCTCTGGCTGTGCTCGAGTTTCTTTCGCTCCTTGGCAGTCCTAGGTGGAACTGCTTTCCTGTCATAGTTGTCCCTGTTGGCCTAGTAGTTCCTTAGTCTTGCAACTCCGCTCTTCGAACCTTAGGACAAACAGCTTTGAGAAGGGCATTTCAAGTCGATTTATTCTAACTCAATTCCATTAAGGGAGGTCGGGACTCTGTTTCTTCTCTAGCTGGCATTCCGGTCTGGTATCAGATATTAAAGTTTTCTCTCCCCTCAATGCGCGGGTTGCCAGCCTTCGTTTAAGGCTCCTTCTTTGGCCGATGCAGCGAAACTTCAGTCTGGGATCTACTGATCTTGCTCTTAACTGATTCTCCTTTTCGGCAAACACTCTTTCAGGAGCAGCTCTCGACTGAAGAAACTGAAAGTCCTCAAGCCACTATTCAACCCGGGAACTCCTCTGGCGCGTGACAGCCTCAGATTTAGGAAAGCATATGATACAGCTCTTACTGTACCGATTGGTTCTTCCCCGAGTCTAGTTCCGGGGCTGGACGCTTTCCCGATATTGACTTAACACACGCTAATCAAGCAAGAAGCCTGACGCGGCGGATTCCCCTGTCTGTTGCTTAACACAAGCCTTATCGTCAGCCGCTTCCCCTTAAAAAAGCGTAGTCTACACGGATTTCCCGCATCTTGCTTAACCCGGAAAACGGAATTAGAAAAAGACTTTCATTTACCCCAGGAAGAAAGACCCTTAGCGCCCGAGATAGGAATGATTGGATAGCCCTGCTGGAAAGGAAGATATCAAAGCGTCCCAGAAAGAGCTCCCTTATTGGTATTGGGCACTCCCGAATCAGTTAATTAGTGTAATTAGTGGTCAAAATACGGATTCGAACCCCTTAATAATAATAATAATAAAAAGAAGAATCTACACGGTTTTCGTTCTATAGAATGAGTACCGAGCCCTTATCAATTAGCAGCCTAAACCCTTGTTACTTAAAGGGCGGCCCCTGAAACAGAATTTGAGAAATTAGTCGGATATGCTGCCAAATCAGCATTCAATGCCATATCAGCTAAGGGCGGCTAAGCATGCCATCTCGGATCGGATAAGTCAGTCTCCTATGCTGCCATAAAGTTAAAGTTAAAGTCATGCTTTTCATCCAATTTCAGGCGCAGAGAGCTAAGATAAAGTAGCTAAATAGAGCTAGGCGACTCGATTGCTATTCGACCAAGCTTAGTGGGTTTGTGCAGGCGAAAGTCTCCTGAGGCACTTCTGGTCTGATGCTGAGTAGCCAAAAGGTTATGCTAAGACCCCCAAGGGGCTGCAGCCTCAACCACTGGGGCAAGCTTTGAGAAAGGGTTTTCGTCAGTCCTCTTTCTTAGTTTAGTACTCTTTTCCACAGGCTAATGCGGAATCTATTCTGGGCGTGGACCAGGTGCGGCAGCAATTCCTACGGCCGCAGACTCTTCAACTGGCTAAGACGCTGAAGCAACCTCACTGGAAACAAAATCAATGTCTGTAAAGTAAACAGAATCTAGTTGAGAAACCCCAATCTATCGTGAACTATCCGCAGAATCGCTTCGCCCCTGCTGACGATGACCTGGAAGCTAGCTCTGGTTTAGCATATGCATATGAAACAGCACAGCTCACGCTAAACGCTCCTGCGTCAAGCTTTCTTGCTGGACACTTTACCTCTAGTGGCTTAACTCCTGAAGCAGGTATTTTATGCTTTTCTGCTGGAAACGTCGAAACTGTAGCTTGCTTTGCTTATAGGGCATTATAAAATAAAGAAAGTCTTCCACTTTAGAAAGAGAGTATGAAACTTTGCTTAATACTATTAAGAATTACAATTGAAAAAAAAAAAAAAAACTTAAGTAATTCGACTTCTACACGTTAAATTCGGTTCCAAGCCGCATACCAGAGTTGATTCCGTATGGCGGGAAAACACTCATCGCTTCGCCCCTTCGCTTGTTGGGCTAAGCCCTTGCTTTTGGGCTGGGCAATCCTTCTTCTTCGGCAAACACACCTATCAGAACTATATCTTCCTCCCCAACTCTCTTTTGCGCGCTAGGACCTCTTCAGCTCAGAAAAACCGGGTTTTCCAGCGTCAAGATCAGTTCAAAGGCGCTCAATAGAAAGGCTTCCGAAATCAGACGTGGAAGGAGTTGAAAGGGCTCGAGAGACCTCTCTCTCACATTTCCAATGTTCCTTTGCCAATCTTTCCTTTGGAAATCAGGTAATCGGAAAAGATTCTTTATTCGGGAACCTGGGAAAGATTGATTTGCTAGTTCTTCTTCCCTGGCTTTCTTTTCAACCAGATCCTTTCTTCTTCCAATTCAGTTTTGTACTGGCAATTGACCGGAAAAGGGAAATCTTTCTTTTCGCCCCAACAATCAATTCTGAACGTACCAACAGGAACAGGGGAAATATGCTGTTTTTTCGACTTCGGAACCTGCTGCGTACCTTTACCATTTCTTTTTCGAACCGAACTCAAGCCCCAGAACAGTGGAAAGATTCAACCTCGCCTCAAAGCGGGGAGAACCAGAATGGAACTCAAGACGGTTTAGTATGGATCGAAGTTGTCTTACTTATTTAACATAGAAAGGTCCCCTTGTCTCTTTGTTTGGGAGTTCATTTCTCTACTGGCAATTGACCTTAGAAGCTAAATCTCCGTTTTTTCAACTGCATGTTTGTATCCCAAATGCATTTACGCAGGAGCAGAAAGACTCTAATTGCTTTAGCGCGAGGTAGCTTTATCGGCACTCATTCGTAACTCATTGGATCTAATCTATGTTTCTCCTCCAGAGCAGAGATTGAACACAAACCAGATTCAGAGAATTGCTTTATGTGTAGTGTAATCTCCCGAATTCGACACCATAATTCTTAGACTTATGCCTTAGCGGTAGGAGCCGCTGTAGGGCAAGCAAACCTTTCTACGGGTTTCGATACCAGCGCTACGCCCGGAAATTAATGCTAGAAGGAGTCGCTACAATTGCGGCCCGCTTTCGAGTCACCCGGTTCCGAATCTGCTTTCGTCATTCACTCTTCCCATAAACATGCCCTATCAGAATCCTTATTTGACCAATGCAGCGAAACTTTCGAGTACCGAGCTGTCCCTTCCTTAGGTCCCAGAATCTCTTCTCTTACTTACGAGCCTGGAGCTAATCCAACCATTTACTCTAAATAAAGTTGCTCGAAACCAGCTAGATCTCTTTCTGCTTTTAGTACCCCATTGGGAAAGAGCTAGCCCACTGCGTCCGATGAAGCATTTTCTTCTTACCCCAAACAATGTATTATATATGAATAAAGACCCGAAGGTATGATATGGATCAGTCTCCGGTAGGAGTCTTAGACGGACGAGGCAAAGTGAGAAGTAGAGGTAGCTTCCGAATCTCTTGGGCTTAGCCATCTTTCCCTAGTCTCATTAAGGGGCGTAGCGGTGGTCTATATCGCTTACAGGATCAGACCCTTCGTCGCAAAGACCGGATTTGTCCACTTATACTATTGATCGAATTAACTATTCCGCAAGTCCCACAGCTTATTCTCGAACATCTGTGCCAAGCTTAGTAAAGCCGGTAATTCCTTCAAAGATCCAAGCAGGGGATTCATTGGCATCTTCTTCTCGCGGTTCCCTATTTGAGACAGTTGAAGAGGCCTTTGCACGACAGTCTACTTATGGCATCGGAACCGCTAATGCCGCATCTCTCGACGATAAGGAATCCAGGAAAGAAGAGTTCATATTCCCAGGTACCTCACCACTTCTACTAGTCCGGCCTACAAGACCGCTTATGGTTATGCCGAATCAATCTACTTTGACTATAAAGGCAATACAGTCAGCAAGGAAAGCTTTCAAGCATACTCTCACTGCTAGGCTACCACTTTCTATCTGGTTCCTAGCCCAAGAAAGCTAAGGCAAGGAAAAGATCCAGGAAGACCTTATAAGTAAAGAAAGAGGTTACTCACTTAACTTATTATTGAGTATTGAGTTACCTCACCACTGAACTAACCACCTCGAGAGCTAAGAAGAAAGTTCGAAATTTTAGAATCGCAGCTACCGGCTCTTCCACTGACTCGTCCACTGCTGCTAACCAAGCTAAAGGAAGGGACTTTTTCTTCATTGCCCTTGCCAGGATCAAATAAGATAAGAGCGATGGCATACCACTTGCTCTCTCCCCTCGGTGATTGAACTAGCCTAAGGGGCGTAGCGATCTGAGACTTCTATTTCGATATGATGATAGCAGCAAAGTCAACTGATTGAACAAAGGAAGAGAAAGGAGTGTAGGAGCTGCTTTTGACCGGCGTAGTGTAGATTTTCATTCCCGCTTTGCCAGGAGTCAAAGAACTCCTTTGCCTGTCGATCTCGCAAAGCAAGTATTGGATTGATTAACGAGTGAAATAGCCTTTGAACCGGCAAATGCTTTAGCTGGATCCCCAGAATGTAAGAGTGAGGCAGGAAGAGCTTTCGCAGAATACCAAATGCTAGAAGGAGCCGCTAAAAGTTCTTTCGCATGAGCCCAAACAAGAGCTTGAACAGGCTTTAGCAGGTGATCCATCACTAACAAATGCTTTACCCGAAGCAGCAACAAGAGCTTTTGCGCCAACAAATGCTTTCGCAGGCACCGAAAGACTAGCTTGAATGGGAACAGGAGTCGAAGGAGCCAAAAAGAGCAAAAGCCAGACCGACTTGGCCTTCTTCTCCTACTGCTGCTAACACTAGAAAGGCATAAAGCGAAGGTAATAAGGTCAACACTGGCTTAGAGTCACCAAGAAGCTCTTTTTTTCGAAGGTAATAAGGTCAACACTGGCTTAGAGTCACCAAGAAGCTCTCAGTCAACCCAGCACGGTGAATAACCTCATTCGCATACTTGGATTGGGAGAGAAAAAAGCCTTTTGGGGAAGAACTGAGCCAGAGGGTTCCGGAGTTGAAAGAATGACTTTAGCGAGAGCTGCTGTAGGTATTGGAAATGGAAAGAGTTTCAGTTCTTCGATCCTATCCCAATCCGCTCACTTCACTAATGCTTCTCCTGCGCTTGCCTGAAAAAGGCCGGACTTTATAATCAATTCAAAGAAATTATCCACTAGCTTTCTTCATAGATGAGATGAAGGCATCCGCCGATCAGACGATTTTCACGTCTTCGAACTGCTATCTTCAGAATGTGGAAGAAAATAGACTAAAGAAAGAGACTAATTAATCAGAAAGGTTCTTCCCCATCCCCTTCTTAGCCCTCCTTTTGCTTCCCTTACTTTCCATATGGGGCTAGGTAGGCGAAGGCTTATCTTCTTCTCTTGTAGTGAATTAGCGCTGGGACTGACCTTTTGTACGGAGAGAAAAGTCATTGCCGAAGACCTGACTCAGGCATTTAGCTACTCGAAGGAATGCCCTCATCGAATGTTCGAACTCCGACATAGAGGCGATCCTTCACCTATTGGGCAAGTATTCTAGTTGCGTAAGAGTCTCGGCTAGCGCCCTTTCTCCATATTAGTATGCCTTCTTTCTCCTTCCATTGGTAAGCATTACTCCTAATCAGGTATAGGTCTTTCGGAACGAGCTTTAGCAGCCCCGCCTTCAAGACTAAGGTGACTCCTTGGCCAGCAAGCTGGAGCACTTAATAGGAAGAGTTCTTCTTTTGCTATGGTAAGCGCGACTCCTTAGCGCCTTCACTCATTCATTTCCCTTTCAGGGAGAAAAGAAGAGATCAACTTAAGTAACTATAGTAACTGGTGGTAAAGGCCTCTTCGGGCGAGATCAAGAAGACGTAGGAAAGAGAGAAAGCAGCTTGAAATTTCTATCATCGTCAAGGTACCAAGTCTCGAAGGCCTAGCTAGTCGTTCTAGACAGCCTTGTCTCAGACTCTCGCTTCCGATTCAAAAGAAGGATCTGATGAGTATAGGACGCTATAGTCAAAAAGAGGTACCCTACGTATAGTATAAGGCTTCGATCGTCCATGCTTTCTAGTCTCATTTGCCTTCGGCATCCCCTTTTATTATTAGCCTGCTTTCTTCTTATTCTTTTGTATAGCTGTAAAAGTACTCAAGACAATTTACACACCTTTTCGGCTATAGTTATTCATAGCTTTGCCAGCTCTCTTTCGCCTCTTTCATGAATGTTCGTACTCCGTCGTTTCAACGGGATCGGATTAGAAAGTGATTCCATAAGTGTGAAATGTTGACATTGCTCACTGGGTCCCCTGGGGTTCACTATTTCGGTCCAAAGGCTCACAGAGTGCCGAAACCCTCTTTTCTCGAGATCCCTTACGTAAGGGGGCCTAAGCTCGCAGTCCTAAGTGCTAAAGAGCTCCACGAGTGACTTCTCTATCTCTAAGTAAATACGAAAGTAGGAGTGGCTTTGAAAGCCCAAGAAAGCGTAATAACTGGGCTTAGTCGAAAAGTCTCGGACCGGAGAGAAAGTTCCGTTGGAGTGGGCGAGCTAAACCCACCGAAGGCTAAGAAGAAAGAAGAAAGCAGGCTAAGACTAGCTATTCGGAATGAGATGATTAAAAAAAGACCGATTGATCTGAGATTCTCTTTCCCATCGCTGACCTATTAACGCACTTCCTCCTGCTCTCATTGTAAAGCGGAACTTTTCGAATAGTAAGAGAGCGGGGAAGAATCACTACCCCTGAGAAAAGTATCATTAACATATTATCAACAATGAAATTCAAGATTGACTTGTTTTAAGTGTGAGTAGTAGCAAGCAATAGAATAGTAGAAGAATCCGCCCTTGTCTCTTTCCTGTGCTATCGGGAGAAGTTGGCTACTTACTTAGGTCAACGATAACCTTGCCTTACAAATTTCTTTCGAAGTGAAGGTTATTACAGAGGACAGAGGTGAAGGAAGGCTAGACAGAGTTATAGAATTAGCAGCTCTCCTTGGGAAGGTAGGAAGACTTTAGCAGTCCTTAGGCCGACAGAAGGCATATTCGAGTACCAATCGCCGAGAACTCCCTTTCAGAACCTATTCGTCGATTCCTAACCTTAATAGCTTATTCAAAAGGGGAATTTCTAGAGTCAGAGAAGTTTAAGATCAAGAAGATCAAATAGTTTCAAATAGTTAATAAAGAGTAGTGAGCGCTCGCTCTTTCTTTATGGGGCACATCTCCTATTCCTTCTGAAAAGAAAGTCAGTACCTATACTCTAGACTGACTTCTTACCTTACCTAAGAATGATTTGATTTATATAGTCTCCGATATCGGGGAATCAGAAACAGAGCTTCTTTTCTTTCTATTACAAATCCTGTGCATAAAATAATCTCTCTGAGAAAAGAAAATTCTCTCCTTGAATGTAGCTCGATTTAAACCTGGGCTTCAAGGAAGATTCCTCCTAGCTTGAGGAAGACCATGCCACCAACAGTCGTGAAAGGGGAAGTCAGTCCACCCAATTCTTTTGCCCTAGGTTCAGTTCAATTGGTGATTTATTTTAAATAATATCTTTCTTTTTATGCCAATAAATACAGGAAAATGCAACTTGGACGATTTGAATGTCAGTTTATGGGCAGAAATCCGTTTTCATCCAAAACTATCACGAGGGGTTTGAACCTTAGCATTTCTGCTTCCTTATTAATATTAATATTAATATTAATAGGGACCGCTCTCTCATTGGCATTGGGAAGGCTCGAGTCCTTTTCTGAGTCGTGAATCTCCTCGCTTTCCACTGCTACCAGCATTTGTCTTATAGAATACTTCAATTTGGAACCCTAACCCAAAGAGAGTTAGCCTTTGACAGGCAAGTCTCATAGAGTAGAGCTAGGAAGAGCAGGGTGTGCAATCTTATTCGATTGATTTGTTATTTCTTATTAAGAAGATCAAGGCTGAATTTAGGAGAGACTATCTTTCTTCTCTTATGTAATTTCATAGCAGAAAAGAAAAGAACTAAAAGAGGGAAAGCGAACTCATAAACTCCTTCCTTGAATGGGGAAAAAACCTTAGCTCGCCACCTTGGCTTCTTTCACTCATAACTGACCTTGAACCAAGGGAGGGCTATGGAGATGAATACCCAAGGGATAACATAACTACTTAACTACCAGATGCCGTTTCGGCTCCTTCTTCGAGTTATTCAATACCTTTCCTTCTTTTTTGCAACCGGATAGTCTCTAGAAACTGGTAAATTCGGAACATTCCTTTATTGAAAAATTTCCCTTTTAGAAATACCGTAGAAAAGGCTCGCATCTGGCGGCATTCGCCCCACTGGCAGATTAATCTTCTCTTTAGGTTAGTTAAAAAGGAAGTTAGGAATGGGAGATTATACCTTTATGAAAAAAGCACAGGCGTGCAAGCCATCTGATTCAGGGTTCTCTCCGCTTTGGTTGAGCTGCTCTGCTTCATTGCCTCTTATCTTAGTAGGCGCTGATTCCTTGTTTTAGAGCTCTTCATGGCCCAAAACCATTATGGTTCCGGATTGGCCTCTCCGGCTTAACTTCTTAAATAGTAGCTCTTTCGCGTTCCGTCCTAAGGTATTTCTATCAGTGGTTTCAAGGCGAGAATCTTTATCAAAATCAACCCACTCAATCAAGTGGTAACTCTTCAACCCGCGTAGCTGACCTAGCTCAGGAAAGAATTAGCTTACTTCTTCCCCCGGTCGTGGTACACACACGGAAAAGAATCTCTTTTTCATCGCAGTATAGAGGTGACCAACGGGAACTTGGCTTCCTAACTACTTGAATTAATAAGGAAAGCGAAATCAATCGGCGAGAGCTCTGTACCCCTTAACTATGGAAATTGCTTACAGTTACAGTAGCGGTAGCGACAATCTTTCTACTTATTATTGAAGTCGAAAAAACCTCAGTCAATACGCGATGCCCCGCCGATAGAAAGATTCTTTTAGAAAAAGATTATATCCTATACGAATTCTGGTCCTTGAGCCGGTATGGGCGCTCGACACTCCAACGATTCCCATTCATTCATGAACTGCCTTGACGACATGATGATTTTCTTTCTATCAGAGCTAACTAGAGCGCTGCTTGGCCAAGCCGTCTTTTGACCCATATAGTTTAGTTGTTGGTGTAAGCGAGGCCAGACAGATTGGACTTAACCCCTTCAATCGTACTTGAGTTGCCCACCCTTTTTCAAGGAACTCTCTAGCACCTCAGCTCACCGTATTTTACATAGCCTTAAAAAAGGAAATGGAGGGTCCCGAATCACCTGTTGATTTCCGTCCTATTAGCTTTTGTAATGTTGATACAGTTGACGAAACATTACATGCTTTTAAACTTTTATGCTTCAATCGCCATTTCGACACACACTCAGGTTTTGAAGCTTAAAGATCGATCTCTGGAGATTGATGAAATGCCTAGTCGGATAAGCATTCAATGTCGGATAACTGTTTTCGATGTATTTGAAAGCACATCCCAATTACTATATAAAAAAAAAAAAAAAGCTTAGCTGCTATGGTCTTCTTTGACCGGTACATAATAGCATAGGAGCTTAAAACATGATAGCCATTTGTGCTGTAGCAGAACGCCATTGTTTATATTCGTTTTGATCAGCACTTTATTCCCTAATCAAATTAGGGGTCATTGTCCAGCAATGACCGGTGTGGGGATTCTTCTCATTCCAGCTCGCCATCAGAGAAAGTACCCTAGAAAGGCTTTAAGCAGTGAAGGCTCGTTTAGTAGACAGCATTACGGTGTCCTATACCCGATCTCACGATTAGAATGAGTTCTTGCTTCTTCTCTTGTCCACGGAGCGCTAACTATCAATATCATAAGAGAAGTAGGTCAGCTCTTAGCTAGTCTCATCTCGGCTTCTTAGTTCTTAGCCTTCGGCTTCTCATTGGACTGATTCTTCTTTTCTCTATACCTCGGTGAAATAGGTATATTGGGTCTATGCGGTGGTTATATAAAGATTTCAGGCCTTTCTTGACCCCAATGACTGATTACCAAATTGTGACCCTAAAGGTGGTTTATAAGCTTCAATCTCGGCCTCTTCAAGAAAATTGGAGAAAGACCGCTCTTAGTCCTCAAAGCCAGAATCTCTTCATTCAAAGGCCTGGCCGTAAGCCAAGCATTAAGAAATAGGGGCGTAGCGAGAATGATTACCCTGATCTCAGCTAATAGAATATAACGATCCCAACCAAATATGGGGATTGGATGAGGTTAGAAGTAGCCGATCGATTCCAAGGACCGCATAGCGATCAAAGGTGAAGCCCGGATGTACCTGCTCTGCACACTAGAATGTGATGGGCTTTTCTATTATAGTATAGGCGAAGATAGGTATAATAGCCCGCTGACCTGCAACAATGCTTACATAGGCCTTCCTTCTCACGAAGGGGAGTACTCAGTCGAGCGAAGTGAAGAGGATCAATGGCTGGTATGCTATAAATGAGAGAGAGCAATGGGAAAGACAAGAGAAAGAGAACGGATGATCATGTATAAGGTACGTAAGTCAAAGGAGCGATGCTATAGGCTAAGGCAAGAATGACTGATTTTGTGTACGCATATTCGCTATTTGCATTGACTTATGAAAAGACCAGTGGCTGAGGGACGCACGTGGCATACGGTCTTGTCACTCAAAGATGGAGTCAGAAGCCGGCTACCGAATAGAATGAAGAATCCCGTGGTATCCGCTTAGTAAAACAGGTAGTGAATAACTACCTTCTTTGTCTTTGGTAGGCATTAGCCCCCTTTTACTTAAAGCAATGTTCTAGTTCTCTTCAGGTCCCCTATCCTATGGGGCGATCGACGACTGAAAGGTCTTCTGCCTATCCCTTCGCAGTAGCTATCCACGCATTCACAGGAAGGATGACCTGCGTTTTCAAGTCTCTCTTTAGTCTATCACATAGCCTTGCCTTGGCGGTCTACTGAGAAGGTTGTATCCATGGTAGGGTAAGGCTTCCTTTCTCACTTGGTACGTACCAGGGATACCTCTCCACCAAGGGCAGTAGTGGGAACCGACACTTCGTGCCTTGCCTCTCAAACTGAAAAGCTTGATTGCGCACTGGATTGCTTGCTTCCTTGCTTGCGGGAACACTTTCCCCGATGTCTGCTTGACAAAAGGCGTCTTTGACACCCCAAGAAGGTAAGTAAGGGTACGCGAAGGGCTATCAAACTAGTTGATGTTTACATCCATCGACCAATACTTAGAAACTGAAGTCTGATTCTGATTCCCATTTCCCTTAATCATTAATCAATAGGCTAATCAGAAAACGGAAACGGAGCGAAGCCAATCTCTGGTTGACAAAAGTCCTTTCTCGATACCAGATTCGGAATCGGTAGTGAGGGGGGGTAACCTGGCGTTGTTAGGATAAGAAAGAGGCCAATCCTGAGAAACTGAAGTTCCGTATACGGGGTTAAGACTGCCTGGCTTTAAAAAACCAGCTTCTTAAAAGCCTGGAAATGCGTCATATGGACAAAACGCACGTTTGGCACTCAAAATAATCCCATGCGAGGGATGTCCAACATGCCTTAACGGCTCCTTCTGCAGCCAATCCGTTCAAGTAATTGCCCTATTCTATTAGAAGGGGTCTACAGCTCAGCTTTCCCAGAAGACCTACTAGTATACTACAGCTTTCCCAGAGGTATATCTTTGTTCTTAGGAGAAAGATTCCAGGAGTCGGACCTATAATCTAAGACTAGCCGGATTCGGCTAACATTCCTAACTTCTTCTTCTTCAGCTACTTCTGCTATACAAGCCCTCTCCTTTCTTTCTAAACGGAAAGGACTTTGACGACTTTTTCGACACCAGATGACCCCCACACCGCCTTTCTATAGCTGTAGGCTTCTTCAGAGGCCTCTCCAACGAAAGAAAGTTTTCACTCCTCAATGCGCTATCTAGATAAGGTGTCCAACTGGCCAGAAGCCATCCTTCTTTGCTTTGCCCGATCCAGCTTCAAGCGCGAAGGCCCTACCTATTGGCTAGGCCCATAATCCTCTTCGGCAACCTGCCTGGGTCGGCTGACGAGCGGAGCCTGAGGGAGTAGCTGACTTCCTTTCCTAAAGAAAAGCCTGATTCATCTTCTGATTCTTAGCCCAATGCTAATCCCTTGCGAAGTTTAGCTGCTTCTCCTTTTCCTTTCTTCTTATCAATCTTCTTCTTATGTCTATCTTTCTTTCCTTTCTTCTTCTTATCAATCTTATTATTTTTCTTCTCAAATATATATAATTTTTGTGTCGCATTTTAGATTTAATGTAAGTAATTATTTATTTGTTTTAATATTTTATATAATTATTTAAATCATAAAAAAAAATATTATTAATTAATTAATTAATGCGAGCACGAAAGGAAGGCTTGAAAGGAAGACTATATGGACTATGCTTTCAAGCTTTAAGTTTAGGGCTACATGGCTTTCAAAAAGGGTGACACATTAGATGCACTGCACTGATCGGTCCGTACGTCCTTCTTTAGGAGATTTTTGAGTTGAGCAGCCCTCTTCGAGTAACTTACACGGATTGCCGCTTAGTCTATTAGTTAAAGGTGAAAAGGACCGGGAGGACAGAATCCGAATCCTAAGCTGCTAAGATCCCAAGTGACATAGATTTAGCTCTTCTCCACCTGTGCGTGCCTTATCTATAATAAGGAAATACCAGGCTCAAGGCCAAGGGAAATCTCTTTTTTTTAAGGAATTGAATCTAGAGAACCGCTCCGTGGGACCCCTCTCGCGCTAAGATGCAAGGCAAGGAGCGAAGCTGCTCGCCCTATCTAATATAAATCTGTGAGAGGAGTGAATGCAGCTCAATTGAAAAGGTTCGCATCGAAACGAAAGGGAAGGCTGAATGGACGAGAAATGAAAGAAAGAAGAAGGGCATTTCAATCTCAACCAGCAAGAGACGCATCAGCAGTTGAAAGCAAAGAAAGAGGAAGAGAAGAAGTGGGAATATCCGGAATCAGCAGTTAGTTGAATTCCCGGTACAAGAGTTCTCGTATCCGGTCAACCAGTAACCGGTGTGGGAGTATGAGAATAAGCTGTTGGTGCAGGTGCAATAGAAGCTCTAGACGCTCTTGGTCTCCTCAACGCATCCGCTGTTGTTAGAATGAAATTCCCCGGTGCTTTGTTTGCCATTGAATGCGCTGTGGGACGTCGAGGAAGAGCATCTGGGAATTGATCTTTTTTTTTACGACTGCCCGGAGCCGGAGTTGGTCTCGTGGCTAGGTCTTTAACCGGTTCGGAAGATAAACTATCAGTCAATAAAGTGGGCTTAAACAGAAAGTTGGGTATTGTATTGAGATGCTCGCTTGGCCGGAACCCCAACAGTGCTTTTTATTACCCCCTAGTGGTGGAACCGCCTGAAGTCAAGACTGGTCATCAATAGCCAAAAGAGAGGGAAGTTCTAAAACCGAATTCGTCCAGTTACAGAGAACCATGTTGGGATTGAGTTGAGCCTTTCCTAGAGGCGCAGTGTGCAGAGGACACTAATACAAACAGAGTCGTTAGATAGTGCTAGCAACTTCCTCTGCCGTTGATAGCTACTTCGACCATAAATAATAAAATCGAGAACATTGCTAGATTGTTAGTAGGGGAATCACTAATGTCCCTCTCTCTTTCGTCTCGTTTTTAAAATGGGCAATACAAGAAGATCTATAGTTGGAAACCATTCCACTAGTTATCGAAAATGGTTGACATCTGCTCTTGTCTATGGTGCTCCCCTCTTCCCAATCCCCCCTCATTGATCCGCCTCTACGGGAGGTGAAAATCCACGTCGTGATAAAAAGAAAGCTTCTTTGAGTCTCTTTGACACCGCTTTTCAGGTAATAGAGTCAAGGAAGATCGAGTTTTCTCCCTGGAGTCAGGGATCTTTCTAGGTGTTTGCCATTCATGCATGGCGGATCAAGATCGGTACACCGTGGGCGGTAGAAAATAGAAATATTCCCAGTAGCGCGAGTTATAAGAATTTCCCATTTCATTAACCTATAGCACCTTACCTTACGCTTACGCTCCCGTCGTGCTGGTAGTACCTGTCGCAATGTCGCCCATATCCCGCTTTCGGAACTGTCCTCTCATGTGTGGCAGCTATTGGAATAACCCCCGAACCCAAGAGGTACAACTTGCCGGTCGCGGTCCAATCCAAGGGGAAAGCTTCCGATTTTTCCTATTCGAAAGAGTTCTTCCTTTTCAATGGAAAGTTCTTACTCTAGGGTAGCACTCTCTATGGAAAGATGAATGGTTGTGCTTCCTTACCTAAAGGCTGCTCTTCTTCCGTGCCCTTACATGCTAGAAGCTTAAACAGGGCTTGAAGGCAGAAAGTACACAACTCTCCGGCTGGAAAAGGGAAGTGCTTCCCCGATTCAATTAAAGAAGGAATCTCATCTCTCTTCCAATAGAACAGGAAGTAGAAAGTCAGTAGCTTGTCCTTCTCGTGCTCTTCCAATCGCATGAGATGCAGCAACCCATTACGTTCAATCAGCCCCTGGCTTCTGTTGAATGAATAGAGGGTTCAGGTGAAGCAGGGGAGTCTATTGCTCTCTTTTCCTTCTCTTTCCGTCTGATAGCTGTGACAAAGAGAGATGGTCAAATAGCGTATATTAAGGTAGAAGACGCTAAGCCGATATTCCTTTTGTGTTCTTTTCTTTGTCTCGAGAGAAGGGGATCACTCCCAATACCTCGGGTCGACTTCAGGCTCCTCGCCTTTTCAATTGAGCTGCTACGCGCCTGTTCTTTCTTTCATTCCTCGGGCGACAAGAAAGACTTGCTTAGTTCCGCGCTTCTGCTTGCTAGCAGCTCTCATCTTTCATTTTGTTGCGTCCTTCTTTTATTCATATTCAATCTTCCGCTTTCATCGCTCGTAGTTGCTCTCTTCCTTAATTTAATGCTATCTTCTTCTTAGCCTCGTTTGGCGCTATATACCTTCTGTGCTTCCCCTACGTGTCCATGAGCATTAGTTCGAGTCTACGCCCATCTTTCTGAGTTCAAAGCGAGGGTGTTTACACGCGCGAGTCCAAAACGGGAGGTTTAGTGTGAGTCCACAAAAGGGGAGTGAGTTTATACTCACATGTTGTCAATTCGAATGCTTTCTAATTTGCTTTCTTTTAAGGTCCCTAGGACCATTTGCTTTCATTTCTACTTTACTAGTAGAGCGAGGAATTCCTTTCTTTTTTCTTCTGGTAAGTGGTCTATCTGTCCACGACGATAGCTCTTCTTTTTTATTCAAGACTGATCCTCCCCCTTGCGAAAGGACCTCTAAATCCGACGACCTTGACTGAAAAAAGTTCCCAATTAGTTCAGTAGCTGGCCGAGTAGCTGATAGACCAAATAAGCACAGTAGCTGTTTAGAGCCGAAGGAGCTCTCTTTTTGTTTCCATTTTATTTGGGATTCTATAGCCTACGCACTTGCCTTTAGGGGATCGAAGTTGGATGAATCTCCAGTGGTTCCTTCCATCGGCGTCATCGAACCACGTTAGCAATCCAGAAAAACGTCGAAGCTCGAAACGACCGGTCAAAGGAATTGATCCGTTTAGTTCTGTTCTTCTCCTAGTTTTATAGCACACCCATGTAGAGGGATCTTTCCGACGCTAAGCGCGCTGCATCTCCTGTCCAAGTGAAGAATATCTTGTCTAAGTCCTTCCAGCTTGCATCCTTCTTCTGCCATTGGGAATGGAACATCTCTCAACTTGTAAGTGGTAGAAATGTTGGACTCTGTTGCAGGTTTTGGTTGATTAAAGAATCCTCTCAGAAGCCATGTCAGAAGCCCGTGTATATTAGTCAAAGATGTGACTTTCACAGGTGTCCGATTGCTCTTTGCCGTCAAATGGAAAGAAAGCTCATAGGGCTTTTCTGGTACTATGCGGAAGATGCGTGAATTGGTCTGCTTTTTCCCTTTCTCCTTCGGGTAGGATGAAGGGCATCTGAACGTAACGCTTACAATAGTAACTCTCTTTGACTTTCAGTCGAGTGCCAATTATGTGATGTATTATAATAAAATGATGTTAGCATATATAGCGTCGGATGTTACGAAAGTAGGGCTTTCTACGAAAGAGAAAGCGAAGAAGACAGTATATGAAATCGAAGCGCATTTGAATATTCGATCATATAGCTTGTGTGCCGCGAGTGGCTTCTCGATGAATAAGCTGCGCAAAGGCAGAATAGCGGCTTGTCTTGCCTCTATCTTCCCGGGACTCCTAGGGCTCTTTCAATTGGCCTTGTCCCGTCGTCGAGTAGTGATTATCCCGGAATGAAGATCTGTTCGCAAAGTCTCGCCGTATAATGATTAGCTCCTTTCCCCTGCTTCTATCATTGGTGCTATCATCGTATATATAATAGAATAGATCACGCCTGCAGGACCCTCTAACCATCAATTTCATAAGAGAAGAAAGATTGGCCAGCTTTCAAAGGCTAGAAGGAAAGGAATGAGCTGGCTTAAGTAATTTTGCTCCGACGAGCGCAGCGGGTTAGGAAAATTTTGAGAATAATTAGGGCAAGGGATAGTTGTTCTGTCCTAACCAGGGAGAGTAATGCAAGTGAGACTATAGCAAAGAGGCAGACTCGAAATCATCCAAGCTCACCAGGACTTAGAATCGGCGTTACGAGTGCCTAAAGTCTTCCTAGCAATGACTTTTGAGAAATGTTGGAGGTCAAAATGGGGACGGACTCCTTGTCTTTACCATTCATCTTTCTTTTAAAGAAAGCCCGCTGACTCCAGCGCCTGTATTGCTTGTCTTCTTTGGTGTCTTATGTTGGCATATTCGAATAAGGATTGCCTTCATTCATATAGGAAGTTGCCCTTGGAAATGAATATCTCTGTTAATCGTTATCTCCTCTTAATCTTCCTAGAGGCATACCATCAGAAAAGCTTCCTTGACCAATTGGATAGATCAAGAAAAGAGCAGTAGCAGCTGCAACAGGAATGGATTTTTGCATTAGAAATAGACTGATCTTCAACTAAAGGAAAGGAGTCTCGTTGACAAAGGAGTAGCTTCCTAGGATGTTAAAGCGATAGACATTCAATCAATGCTTTCGGGAAGCCTCTTCCTAGTTACCTTTCAAACACCGGATAACGCGCATCATAGGCCTAAGAAAGAAAGAAAGCAAAGTCTTCTCCTTCATCCCTTGGGTACGAAAGATAGCTATTCTTCGCATCTCGAATAAAAATCTCTGGTCACATAGCCTAGGGGCTACCGCAGGAAGTCAGCTTCGCCTGTGACCTTAAGGAATAAAAAATGTTACCCGGAATTCGTAGCAAGGACTTGACTTTGCCTGCTATTCTTTCCTAAATCCGTTTCACCGTTAACTAGCTAACTCGATGGGACGTCAACAGCGGGAATGCCAAATGCAAGACCTGGACCTGGTTCACGCAGTCAAGCACCTCTTTCTCTTCGGGAGCTTTCGTAACGGCTATAAAGAATGGATCTTTCTCCTCGTGAAGGCTATTGGGATCGATCCCTTCAACCCGCATGGAAGGTCGCAAGAGAAAAGAAAAACTATTCTTGTTAGCAGCTTTTTCAACCTCCCCGAGGTAAGGAAGTCAAGCAACCAATAGCCTTTTTACCTACTATGCCTTTCACCGGGTGAGCAAAAAGCGGTTACCTTTTGCCCGGTCTTCCTTATTATTGATAACGCACAGGGAAAGCATCATCCCTAGAAGACTGTCGCTAAACAAAAGCAATTCTTTTTCACATTCAACCATGAAACAGAGTGCGACTTGAGTGAGCAATCAAAGCTACCCCCTCTTCCACTGCTGACTACGAACAGTTGACAGCTAATGATTCTGCCCTACTTGACTTTCAAAAAAAACTTATTTTAGAACTGAAAATACAACTCATTCTATCACTATTACGAATAATAGTTGAAAGAAGTCATGCTCTACCTATTCTACCAAGAAGAGATGCCAAATCGTCTTCCCCTTATCTTATTTATTAACCTTCCCTTGCTTCGCTTCGCACCGACTAATCTCTGGCTATTGCTTCAACTCGATAGCCTATTTATTCTATTGGTAGGCCGGGCCTAGGGTTTCAAATCCTAAGGCCTATGGTTCACAGCCCGACTGCTAATTCTGCTAATGAAAGTCTTCCTGGACTATGGCTGCTTAATTAAGCGAAAACATCGCCATAGGATCAGAAGGCCTACAGGTGATTCAAGTTCAAATCCGTCTCCTCCTCGCTACCTAAGACCGGTATTCTCTTACGAAACAGAAGGAGCTTCTTCTCGGCATCCAGATGTGAAAGCAGAAACTAGCGCTTATCTAACAGGAAAAGGACTGACCACTACTACGCGTAATCATTCTCAGATCGAGAAGGTAAAGAAAAGCGCATTCGCCACGCGAAAGCTTTAGTTTTGTTCACAGCTAAGAGTCTAGTAGTGATATGTCCTAATTTTTCTTTATTAATTATGACCCGGGGATCACTCGCTGCCCTAACCCCGTCAGTGCCTTCAGTCCCTTTAGAGCTAACTCCACCCGAATGGAAAAGTCAAAAAGAGCGGAGCCGTGAAAAGAGCAGCGGAGATTCCTCAAAGACTAGCAAGGCTTACTCTAACAGCGGGAAGAGCAGATAAGAGAACAGCTCCATGTGACTAGACGAATTCCGTAGCTACGTATTTTGTAACAAGGTATGCAATAGCAGCTTCTTCTGTAAGAGCAAAAAAAGCACTGACCTCAATTCCGTCTCAATCTCCTACCGGGTCTACGCCCTCTTTGTTTTAGCATCGGTGATTGAAAGATAGTAGGAGCGCATTCTCTCCATCTCAGAAGGAAAGTCGAATCCCTTTGATTCCCAGAGAGAAAAAAATGGTTTCAAATAAAGGCTTGGCACCTAGTTATCTTTATTTAAGTCGGCCTTACTCGGGCTAAGTTCAAGCAAATATCAGTCCTTTAAGCTAAAAGCTTAAGTGATCAACTAGAAGAGACCACCTTCCCCAATGAAACTTCTTTCCCCGGAGCAGCAACTGAAAGAGAAAAGACCGGGTATGCCTGAAAACCTGAAACGGATTCGTGAACAACAGATAAGAGATATACCCCAGATACCATTTGAACCAGAGCTGAAACCATTGAATTACCCGAGAGTGATTTCACTCCAGAAGACCTCGAGTCACTGGCTGCCTTTAGAGCTGGGATAAGTAGGGTAGCAGCTAAGATTAACTAAAAGGACTCTTCTCAACCCTCAACCTAGTCTCAGGTCAAGAGATAAGAGCGATGGCATACCTTGAGTCACTCGCTTCCATTGGGCGAACTCTCATCTGTTCTCTTTCCTTCTTTATTAAAGGGGGAACAAGGATTTACAGTATTTCTTTGCAAAGAAATAGGCGTGATTGTAGTTCTTGTAGGCCAATCGAATGCTTATCCTAGATATAGAGTCCACTGAGCCGAAATTGACTTTTTTAAGTAAAGTCCTTTCGTTCTTTCTCCTGATTCCTGTGGGTAAGAAAGAATTGGCTAAAATTCACATAGAACCGATGTGGACAAGTCCAATTGTAGATCATGCTTTGACTTCAACCCGATTCCTCGACTCCTAGAAAGTGTGCCGTGCCGTACCCGTAACTCTTATTATTATTTCATAACCTCGTGCTTTACCTCTTATTTTCTTCTGGTTAGCTAGCCCGCCTATCAGCTATGCTTCGGAATCACACCCAGATACATCCTGATAATCAGCCCACTTCACAGTGGATATATGAAAGAAATAAACTTCTGCGGAGCCAAGAAATGAAGGTACGATAGTACCGGACAACGAAGATCCCAGAAGAGAGCAATGGGTGAATGATATCTCTCTTGAAGATCGAAAACGATATCGAGAAAAATGGCTACGAGCATGGTATGAAGGATACACAAGAGAGCCTTTTCTTGACTGAGTATATCGTTTCATCGACAGCCAGGAGACCTCAGCCGCAGCACGACAACAGTCAGAATGGATAGTCACTGAAGGAAGGATAACTGACTATCCAACCTTCCTCCCGTTCACGACGCAGCCATACAGAGAAGTCACTGCTGTCCCTGTAGTCAGATCTACCGGGAACTCCGACAAAGAACCGGTCATCCAAAATCCAGAATGGACCTGTTCAGCACCTGAGGCAGTAGATTCCAGGCTGCACCTCCAAAGATCGTCTTCAAAGGCAAATCTGTAGAAGACCAGCCAGAGGAGTCAGAAAAGACTGACTCAGAAGATCAATTGACGATTCTGATGGATAAGCTCGAAAAACTTTGTATAGGCGCCACTCATACTGAAAAACAGAAGAAGTATCTTCCACAAAAGGTGTTCGAGAACCAGAAGCCTGTGGCAGACTTCGCTGATAAACCTCTTCACGATTGCAGAGCCCTTTTCTTAGTCACCTTTCGGAGTGGTTCTGCCTCTATTTGTTAAAGTCCATAGCAAAAATGATAAAGGCATGACCGCGAGAGAAAACAAATGCAAATGAATTCGGGTGGAGGGTGGGAAGAAGCAATAAAGCACAGTGCACCGAGATGAATGAATTTTTCTTAAAAGAATGAAGCTTGGAACGAATGAACTAATAAGGATGGTGGGTGGGTTCCTGGTAGAAGAAAAGAGGAAACAGTCATTGAAGAAAAAAGCCAATTGAATTTCCATGAAAGGAAGGGCAAAGAAGGATTTGGTTACTATTTGGGTAGGGATGTGGGCATAAAGGTACGTTTGAACGACTAAGGTTTATGGGTGGAGTCCGTCCCATCTCTGAAGACGAGGAAAAGGTATCGAGATTTAGCGTAGAATGAAAGCGCGGGATACAACGGTAGGGCAGTACCCAAGCATCAGGAGATGTGAGAGACCTCGCTTGAAGAAGCTTATTGTGTGTGAAAATCAAGTCGGGGAATCGTTGAATTGACTCCGCAGCTGAGCAAACGCTCGAAACATAGCTTAGGGAATGCCTTGAGCGAGCCGAGTGCCTATCCCCTGAGTACGATGCCCTAGATCCAGCGCCAACCGATCTATAAGCTTTGGCCGGGCCAACCATTGATCTATTCGACCGCGTTCCCGCTTTTTTTCCTTAAGTTAAGAGATGCCGGCTTCTGGTGTGGTGGTTGGAACCTTGTGAAGGACCAAGCAACAGAACGTTATGGGGTAGTTCCAAAGGAAATGACTGATGATGTAGCCAAGGTTAATAAGGAATATGAGATGCTAGTCTTGTCTTACGATTCTTCGTAATCCCCTTTCTACCGATTCCGATATAGCCAAAGGAGGGCTGTGGGTGTGGAAGGGGCCTATCCGCCTCGTCTCTCACGTCGCGTAATCGAGGTGGCTAAGGGTTTAAAGGACCTCCTACGTTAGGAAAAGGAAAAAAACTCCGAAGCTTTGGTAGCGTTGGAAGCTTTGGGTACTGGACCTCCTCTTTGCTATTGAAGCTATCGATCTGATCTTAGCCTACTCCTCGGGCTGTTCGGTACTTTATATGCTTGCCGCGGATAAAGACTACTTTCCTATTCGCTTGCCTGCGCGCCTCTATTCATGCGGGACCTCCATGGAAGTGCCGCCGCCTCATGTGGCTTACTGGCTGATGTGGCTTACCGGCTTGCCTCGAGAATGGACTAGTTGAAGTGACGCTTCGCTAGCATCGGGATTGACGAGCTTGCCTGGCATTCAGGTATTTAATCCAGTCTTGCCTTATTAGCATTGACTCTTGCGAAGAAAGAACCTCAGGAACGGAATCCACTTACTTTCCTCACTTCAAAAAATGGACAGACTCACCAACCTGTCCAAAGGCCGATCGCTTCGCTTGTCCCATACCGGAAGTTTTTACCTACCCAACTGAGGCTTTCCTGGGACTTTCCGGGCGGTTCTAAAGGTGCTCCTCACTGGTCTTTCTCCTCCGCAGGTTAAGCCTACTCCTCAATAAACATCTTATCTCATCCACTGAGGATCCTACTCCTCGTCTTCCTCCATGAGGCGGCGGCAGGAGCAAAGACAATCAGAGCTTCCCCCCCGAGGGGTAATCCATGCCCTTCCTCCAAGACCGCTCCGCTTATTCTGCTCTCTTATAGTTGTTCATTTCTGATTCACTTCTTCCTACCTCTGGGCACTTCACTGGGTCTCATCACTTGATTCCTGTGGGTGAGAGAATAGTTCCTATGCCAACCCTAAGAGGCTTAGACCGCTACCTCCCTTCGACTATCATTATTCCCCCGGCTCCGGGAATGAATTAAGAAATTGAATCCTTTCAGTTAGCATTATAATATGCTTAACACATTGAGTTCGATGTATATAACGATGTGCTCTAAGGGAGAAAATGCATTCTCTATTCCCATCCCGAATCTACTTATCGATACGCGTACAATCCAGTTCTTTCTGTAGGAGAGCAGTAGTCACATCCTGTCTTCTATCTTTTCCTTCTTCAGTCTTTGATCTAGTGGCATTCTCTCCTAGATCAAAGAGTTTCATTGATGCCAAAAAGCGGGCTTTCCTCAAACGATTGGAACTAAAGTATCCTCGCCGAAGGAAAAGAAGAGTAAGCCCAAAATCCCGAAAAAAATGGCACATCTACAATGGAACTTATTAAAGCCAGAACCCTAGATGCATCGACTGGGATTCACGCAGAGAGGAGACTGTGGGACTTTCTCAAAGGGCTTCCTATTCCTCCATTCCAAGCAGGTTTTCTTTTCGCATAAAATGAATGAAAAAATGGGGATGAGAAAGAGGAAGAGAGGCTGAAGAGCTCTCACACCGAGCCAATCCGTCATAATAAAACGGAGATGGGTCTAGCGGGTGCCCAGAAGGCTTACCAGAGGGAGATGAGCAACTTGGGTAGGTTTCAGTATCTCAACTCACAGGATCGAGAAAGGTTTCTTTAACGATCTTCTCTTTCTGTTAGTGGAGTGAGTCCGCCTATCTCTACTACCTTGAGAGGAAACCGCATAAATGTTGATATGATGTTCTTATCAAAGAATATCAGGTTAGTTGTCTCCATCCTTGGTATCCCGGCTCGTATTCTCGAATACGCAGCAATTGATTCGACAGTTGGGATTTCGCTTGACTTGGTCTTGACCCTAGGAGCCTAAGAAAAACCATAAAGGAGATAGTAAGAGAAAGAGCTACCAGCGGGGGACATTCTTGAATCAAAGGAAAGCTAACCGGTTCTTCCTGATCTTATTGGGATTTCAGAGGCATAAGAGCGTGGATTGGGATCAACATTAATTGAACAACCGCCTTGACGTGGAACAGGAACTACTGGGCGCATCGGATGATTGGATAGCCCGTGGGGGAAGAGAACTACTAAACCTTCTCTAATGCAGCGGATATGCGATATCCTTTAGGACTCTAGATAGCCTTTGGAACAAATTCCAAAAAGCCTAGTCAATGTCTTTCTTACTTCCTGAAGCAAATTCAACAATCGCTATTCTTTTTCACCGCTAACCGTGCCATGAACCGCGTTCAGAGTCGATTCTGTAACAGGAAAAGTGTTGACCGCTACTGCTCTACGCCTTACTAACAGCTATACCACACTAACTAATTGGCCTGGCTTATCTGGTTCTATAGATTATACTGCCACGGTGACCAGCTCAAAGCTTAAAGGCAGAAGATCCCATCCCTAAAAAAGTCTAATCAGAGGGCTTTCGCACTCCAGGTTCAATGCCCTAATCGCTTTGTTGGAAAGTAAGAATATCTATCCCTCATTCAATCCAGTAAGAGGGTCGAAAAAGCTTCCATCTGCGGCTCTGTAAAAGCAAGCAGAGCTAAGCTTTCATACTTTACCTTTCCAATACGAATAGCAGCTCCGGAAGTTAGAATAGCGACAGCTGCAGAGGTAGGATCCAAGCAAGGAATGGTGGCTAACCTAGTATGAGGGTCCTGCTCTTCCTCTTAATAAGTCGTATTAGTTTTCCAAGTAAAGTAAGGGAGAAGACCAAAGGGTGGTCGGAATGAAGGGCGCTAAGGTAATTGATCGAGGTACGTAGTAGGTTCAGCGAAAGTCAAGGCGAAGGGTCTTTTTTCCAGGGTTGAAATATCGGATTTGAAAGAAGCTGATTCGTTTTACGCTCCACACCCGGTTCTAGTAGACATAAGGCGTAGAGCCATGAAGGAAGGAGCGCGTAAATCATTCATTCTTAGGCAGCCTGATGCCATAAGCCATAGACTGCTATCGAATCTAGCTATCCAGAAGTGACATACTTAAGATACGAATGAATAGGAAGAGAAAGAGATTAACGAAACATAGTTATTCTTCGCACCGAGAAAAGATTTAGGTAATCTCGTTATCTCCACGGGCCTGGAACCAGAATCACACCTTGGGGAACCGGCACGAAAGATCGTCTGTAGGTTTCTTCCTCCCGCACCCATACTCTAGTCAGGTCAGATTACGCTTTCTTAAGAGGAAGAGCACTTCCCCGGAGACTGTTTCTCACCACATATTCTCCTCGGAGTTGTTTTACGATCAATTCCGAGTCTCTTGTAAGTTCTTCAATCGGGATCTGTAAGGCTAACTCAATTTATGCGATCACGGACTCGTATTAGACCTCGTTATTGAAGCATTCTTCTGTCAAAGCAAAGGAGTAGGGCTTTGTCCGGTGTCAGGAAGACTATGCCGATCTTCTTCGGATCGGACTGCTTTTCTCCGTTCGGGCTCATGAGGACTGGGGGTTTCATCAGATATGCTTTGATGCTGTCGAAAGGAAAGCATTCTGGCAACCCAGGAGTCCTTTCCCTATTAGAGAATGGCTGAGACCTCCGGATATCAACCTTAGGATATAGGCAAGTCTCCCCTGTAGGCTTTTCTTTTCAACTGACTTACGGCTTTCGTTCCCCGATCTGGATCATGATTCTGACTTAGTCGAGGAACAACCCTCAATCAACTACCGATCGTTTTCTTTTCACTCCTATAGCTTTAGTCAGTCGTCCCTACTTTACTTAGTCAATGAGTTTTAAATGGACAATATTCTCTTTCTTTTTTCTAGACGTCTTGCTTGCTGTAAGCCCAACCCTACATGTATGTTGGGGTCCTCTTTATTAGGCGATCGAGTCGCTTTTAGTGAGCTAGCCCCTGCTTCCACTCCGCCCCAAACTAAAAACAAAACTAACCTTAAAAATCTACTTTATTTGCATCAATCTAGCACGGCTTTATGAAAGAATGGCACATTTCAATCAAAGAAAGACATTTGAGAAGCAAAAGCTTTGTGACAACTGTAAAGTAAAAAATCTATCCTCTCGGCCTTTCACTGTGGAACTAAACGCTAAACGCATAAAATAGAAGAGATGCTCTTAATCGGTAAACTTCGGAACAGAGGGATTGAGCTGTGCTGTGAAACTGAATCTCCATCATCACCGATAGTGAGTGAATGAAGGAAAGTCAAGTTAGGCAAAGAAAAAACCAGATATGAATGAATCTGAGACAAGGTGCTCAGTTACTCGACACAAAGGTTTTGAATACTGGGCAAGAACCCGACTACAGACTTCTAAATTATTTTATTGGAATTTCTGAACTCAGCTAAACCGCTTGCGTCTTGTCTCATATTCCTAACTTTATTTACTTTTTTAGATCTGTAACAGGCGCTCATCTTTCACACTTACTGATCTAACTTGCGTAAGAAACTTTCAAAAGAGCTTTCTCACACTCGATGTAAGTAGGACTAGTATCCAATCCCCTAGTACTATCTGGCGATGACTTGCTGCCTATCCCTAAATTCCTTAGCGTAGATACTGTTTGATCGAAAGCTTTCCCTGCTTCCATTCGCCTTTTTCCTAAAAAGCAAAATGGGCTCGCAAGTTGCTGTCAACTTGACATTCCAGGTATTCACTCGGAAATAACCACAACTGTTACCAAGGAGCCTTGTCTTATTCTTATACTTTTTTACTTTGTTTACTAGTTGAATAGAATAGGGAAGTTCTAAGGTTGGCGGGAGCTCTTCTCTTCCTTAATGGGAAAGCATTTCATAGGGAAGTCCTAGAATGATAGGCTAAAATGTCTGTCGGTCAGTCAGTCTCAGTAGGAAACTGCATCCTGTCTCTGGGAGAACAAGTGTATGCTTCCCTTCTCTATATCTCAATCTGGCAGGCACATCTCCGGGCTGCCGCTCTCACTCTGAAGTAAGCGGGTGGCCGATCTGAAGCTTCCCCGGCTATTTCGGCCAGTATCGGCCCCAAAGAGAGTCTAATTGGAGATGGATTTCCCTACCCACAATAGTACTAGTTTGCAAGCCTCTCTATTATGAAAGGGAATCATTCGCTATAGGGATAGGGCTTCAAGAACGAAATCAGGCCTAACCACTGACTGAGTCCGGAGCAGCACTGTTGTGTTGGCTCTATTCTCTATGGTCTGGGGGGAAGGCAAACCGCCCGCTTGCACGCCTTTAGAGGGTGCACTCTACGACGACTACTTTCCTAGAACCTCGTGACTCTATGATCTGTCTCCAAGGGCCTAAGGCATAAGGATTTTAATACAATACGAAAAGAAAAGGGGTTCAACACTTAGAGGGAAGTCCTATCTGTCCATCCTTCCAGGATCGATGCACAATCAGAGGAGGATTCATGCCATTCACTAATAAGGCATCCTAGCCTTCCCTACTTCATGATTGGTACCACGAGGCCTACTATATCTAGACTCCTGCCCTGAGGGAATCGGATAAGCTACCTTAATCCAAAAATTAAGAAACTGTCTTTCAGTGATCATCGACTATGGGAAGGAAAACCATTCCTATTTCAGAGATTTTGCGATGAGGAACATCTTTTCGTGATTCGGCGCATTTAGCATCGTAGAATAGATAATTTGTAATAGTTACCGCCCCTTGGGCCACTACCAAGAATGGATCCTTAGGAAGCCAGACCAATAGGTCATACCTTTTCCAGCACGGACATAGAACCGATATGCACTTGGCAGCTGCTAATTTAGAGATCGCGAAGGGAATTGTAGCACAGAGAGAAATTACCGTACTGACGGATGCACAAACAATAAACCAGTGATTCTTCAAAACAACAACAACCTAGAAAATTACACTACAAGTTACTGATAGAATGAGGAGGATTTCTTACTTTGGTATCAAAAGTCTAGAGCCATGTGGGTTAGGGGATCGAAACACAAAGTATTATCATGCAACTTCAGCGCAAAAATAAAATTGAAGCTATGCGAGATTAAGGGGGCAATTGGGTGACTGATAAAGAGGCCTTGAAGTTACTAGCAGTATCTTTCTATCGGAACTTATACTCGGAGGATCAGGCTAATGGTGTTGTGCAAAGACTTTATACCTCTTTTCCACAATTAGATGCTAAAAAACTCCAGGATGTTGTGCGACCTGTTGGGACAGAGGACATTAAGGATGCAATCTTTTCTATGGGGGCGCTAAAGGCTCCGGGTCCTGATGGGCTACCGGCTATGTTTTATCCAAGAAATTGGGAAGCTGTGAAAGAGTCTGTTTGTGGTTTCATTAAGAAAGTGTTTGAAGGTTCTACTTCAGTGGCGTGTATCAATGATACGTCAATAGTTCTCATCCCCAAAGTTCCGCAGCCTTATCTTTCATATGCGTCCCATAAGCCTTTGCAATGTCAGTTACAAGGTAGGTCATTACGAAGGTGATAATCGGGTGAAGGCCATTCTTCCTTCCCTTGTGGCTCCTAATCAAGCTAGTTTTTTTCCGGGAAGACAAGACTCTCGAAGGAAATCCGCCTATCGCTTACTGTGATACGGTTCCACTAAGAAGAAAGCATTCACGTCTAACTTTATAGAGTCCTTTCGGTTTCATTTCCTACATTAATGAGTTCACTAGGAATGGTAGCAGTTGGGGGATGGACCAAGTATAGTTTTCTAGTCATCCCGCCCTTAGTCCGTTCCCCGAGCATTCCCTCTTTCATCTTAGTTTGTTCCGAAGGTTTCTTTGTGAAATACCTATAATAACCTAAGTCAGAGGAGAATCCTCTAGTTTCCTAATTGAGTGAACCTCCTTCGAGAAGGCTGAACTCTTAGAGGACCTAGGTGGGGGGATGCGCGCTTATGGATTCTCCATACCAAGTGGGCAATCATCTTCTCAGGATCCTGTTGAACTAGTCATGCACCCTTGGGCTTTCTTCATTCAGCTTGGGTAGGGGTCTTAGTGTAACAGGAGTTCTTTATTTAAAAGTGGGACCTGAAGACCGAGAGAGATATCCTGTTGACTAAGACAAAAGCCAGTACAGTTAGTAGGCAAGTCATAGAAGAAGGGAAAGGCTTACCCACCCTTACCTCTTGAGAGAAGAAATGGGAATTAATCCCTTAAAACTGTGTGAAAGTCGTAAACTCATTCTTCCCGTTCCTGCACCAGTTGCCTTATCGGAGGGCTATGGTATTCTTTATCTATGTCTTTAGTTATGCCGTAGATCACAATCACTCATTAGCTTAACTACTAGTGGCTTACCTAATTCTGTTCTGGGATAGGGCCCAAGCTCTACTATTCTATCTATCCTATGACGATCAAGACAAGGGGAAGAAAAGCAGCAGCAGCGGGGGGTTAACTCATCAGGCTCATTCCCTTTCCGGTACATGTTCCGCTTGTCTATTGTTGCCTGGGTCGGAGCTTAAGCTTAGGATCAACTACTTGAAGGCCTTCTATCCGCTTCTGCCGTCGATCTTTCTCTTTTGTTGTGAGGAGTATGTCGGATAGGCTCCCAGTCTTCCTCACCAAGTCTGACCCCTTGGTGGCATTTGACCAGTGCATTTGCCATATGGTTCGTAACTCTGCAGCTTCAGCTTCAACTGGGAATTTCTATACTAAATCCTCATCAGTCAGTCTGCGATACACTTATGCTGTGTAGCTTGCATCACCCGCTTCTTCTGCATGTGGTAATGGGTTTTCTAACCTTTAGAGCTTCCATCAACATCAACCGCGTTAGGAAAAGTTCTTCAATAATCTATTCGCGAAAGACTTGAGTCACTGGTACCCAAACCCGTACCCAACGGCATCAGGAAATTAGATCCTCAGAACCGAAAGTCGAAGACTCGCTCCTACATCTCGAACTCTCAAAGGACGTTATTCTGATTGGCCCATTTCGTCCCAAAGATACCTTCCCAACCAGCCATCCCCTAGCTTGAAGGTCTCTCAAGAGCCTGGGGGAACCGTTCCTCAAGAAAGACCATCAATGATGACGACTCCCGTCCGAGGCAAGAAAAGAATTGGGCGTAAGGTCCCATCCTTGGATACCAGGTACATGGCAACAAGGAAAGCGGCTAATTGGCTCCACCTCTGAAGGCGCACCGCACCATCTTTCGTACCATGATTGTCGTTGTTGAAATACCGCTTAAAGCATTCTAGATGAAAAAAAAAAGAATAAAAAATGGTTTGGCTTACCATATGCGAATTGAAGAAGCTTATTTCATTCATTTCCCTTACCAGCTTTAGTAGCATAGATAGGGTCTTTGCGGCATGAAACATGAAATAGGGTAGGGGAACTCTACTTCTCAGGTATCAGCCTCAGGTTTTGTTAGTGAGATAAAGATGAGATAAAGATCCAGTTGTGGAAATTCCCAACTGGATTAATCTTTTGATTCGATGTAGCACAGGATGGAGTGGGTAATTCAGTTGACAAGGCCGCCGACCGGAAACTACCTGAGAAAGAAGCTTAGCTCGGACCATCCGCTTAGTTGCCTGGAACCCCTTTCTATGAAAGAAGGGGCGACGGGGTAGAAGGTAGTGGGCATGTTCACTCGGTCGAGTGAGACCAGAGGAGTGACGAGAGTCCTAGGCCTCGGTCTTATCCCTCTTTCTTACCTTCTTCTGAGTCTGCTTCACCTTCGAATGAGTCCTCTGCCCCATCGGCGCTCCCTGATTAGCCTCCTATTCAGGCTCCAGGTGTTTGGTTGCATTTCAATCTCCTGGCCCAGGGGGATTTTGAGGCTCCAGAATAATAATAATAAATAAAAATGAGAATCAAAGGAGTGAGGTTACGAACGGTTGGATTGGGTAACCTCTTACTCTATATGAAAGCGTGCAAACAACCCCTTCTCTTCTTTTTGTTTTTTTTTTGTATAAGCCCTTTTTGCTTGAAGCTCTCCCCTTACCCTTAATGCCGCAATGCCATCTTATATATAGTCTTTCTTGTCATATCTCTTACTCCTCTTTGTCTAAAGCTTCGAATGAGACTGAACCCGGGTGAATCTGACGCAAGCAAGGCCCTCGTATGACCGTAAGCTCAAGGGGGCTCATCACATCAAGAAAAAAAAAAAGACTAAGATCCGCCAAAGCAAAGCCAGGAGTTTCATCTTGACTGTTATAGATACCGATCCGCAGGTCCGGTGTACTCACTTGAGGCAAATAATAAATCATACTCTATTTGAGTAGCCTTCTTTCGAGAGTCACTTAGCCCCCTCCCCTTGACCATCTTCTTTCCCCTTCCTTTTTCTGCTAGCGAGCAGACCTCGCTTCGCTTGTGGCGAGCTGGGCTTGAACCAGCCTTTTCCTGATGCAGGATCAGGATTTCAACCTTGCTGATCGCGACTTGGTTACCCGGTTCGTCCTTCTCCTCGTCTATCTTTCTATAATATAATGGACTACATCCGGGGGGAGAAGGGCTACTTCTCCCAAAGTCCGTCGGGCCGGCGACAACCCGCGGCAACATACCAAGACCTAACGAGAGAAATTTCTCTCTCCCTCACTTTATGGCGCCAAAAACCTGTCAGCCCGGCCAGGGCGCACAGAGGTGTGGTTTGGTCCGACAAAAAAAGCATAGATGGGACGGACTAGGACTAGTTTGATACCAAAAATGAAAAGGAATGAAACGGTATGCACTATTGGGAAGATCATAGCGAAGAAGAAGAAGTCGAGACCTAACAAAGAAGTAAACCTGAAGTGTCGCGAAAGACTAGAATGGGAAACAAAACAAACGGTCTTTAACCCCCTCCCATAATTGTAATAATCATATTAACGACTTCACGAAAGGTTTCGCAGTTTTCACCGTTCTCCAGCAAGTTGTTATGCATACTTGTTAAGTAAGTTAAGCGGTCCACATCCGGGTTATTATTAAGCAAGCGCTCAATGACCCTTGAAAAGGGAGCCGAATGAGTAGGTGGGGTCAGACCAAAGTTCCGTAAAAGGGGATCCAGTTGGTCTGATATACTATCTTTAAGATTTGACTCTAAAGTTTCATTTACTTTAAATTGATAATTTTCCGGCGTTAAAGTTCGTACTTTGGATATCTTCCAGGCTGCTATAATACAAATAGTAGTAGGGATAGCGTATGTGCTGGCGACTTCAGTTATATATGAGAGAACAATTCTCGGATCCATTTTCAAAAAAAAAATTAATTTATTAATAGGGAGAATGCCGCTGCTCTAAAGCACATCAAGGTGACAGGATTCGAACCTGTAATCTTCAGGTCATGGGCCTGATGAGTTGACCAATTTACTCTACCCCGCTTCTCTTTCGAACTCCGAAAACAACGTTCAACTTACATGTGTAAAGCATAAGGCCTAAGTAGCATGATTAGCCCCGCAGTGGTGAACCGGGCGTATTCCTTTCTCTGTGGACCTTTCTTCTCTTATGAAATTTCTTGGGGGCGGTAAGCTTTGGAACTATAGGTATAGGGCAGCTATGAATCAAGATCCAGACTTTCCTCGGGCATGGCATGGGCAGGACTGTGCGTTCGCTTCAAGCCAGTCCTATTCCTTCGTATAATATAAAGAAAGGAGATTGCCTTTCTTTTTCCTAAAAAGGGGATGGTGAATAATATGGCATGTGTTCTACCAAGACAGAGACAGGCCCGTTAAAGTCTGTCAACGGGTGGTCAGTCCCAGACTTAACTACTCTCCATGTCCTACGTGATTGCATGTGGGCGAAGGATTTTAGGTTCAAGTTACTTTGATGAGTCTTTCTTTTTTTTTTGTCAGTACGCTGGAAGAATGGGTGATCACTAATGTGATAGATCCTGATCATGCATCTTTCTCTCCTTAGCTTCGTTCTTGGGTGCTGGATTGGTGTTCACGTAACAAGGAAGTTATTGAGGGTACTTTTTCTGCCTAGTGTTGCTCAGATGCAGTGACATAGAAAACTCATGGGAAAGTTCTGCTTTGGTTCGATGAATTATTTCAATCCACAGCGTGTTATCAGATGGATCTCGTGAGTTACAGACGATTTTGTCAAGTTAAATACAATACTGGCTTAGATAAAGCGAATCCGGTGATCTTACAAATTGAATTCAAATCTTTCCCATAGAAAGAAGGTCCTGCGCATCTCAGCCAAGGAAAGGAAGCAAGAGTCTCTTTTTCCTAAAGTAAAGGACAAAGCCCTAAGCTAAGTTTCAGTTCTTTCATTTACAGTAACTAAACCAATAGGAAGAGTTGTTTCATTTTAAAAAGTGGCCTTTGTTTTTTGCAAAGGCTTTATTGCCAGGATTTCCACCCCTGAATCATAGGGATAACCTTCATATTCCGATTCCTCAACTGAAACTACTCCCTTAGAATTGACTAGCTTAGCTACTTTTTCCCTTGATTTTTCTTTCTCAGCTGCTACTTTTTCAAAAGCAGTTGCAGCTACTTCAGATGGAAAGATTGAAAGTTATTTTTTACTATACTAGTTCCTGCTACTAGGAACGAAGATACATTCCTTTCAGCTACTAGAAATATAGAATTTTAAGTTGTTTACTCAACTGAGGTCACTATTTCTATTGAATTCACAGTACTTTCAGCTTCCGTTACAGAGCAAACCTCTAGTTGATGCTAGTCTAGTGCCCGGACCATTCCCTGGTGGAATGGTCTCATTTCCAGCAGTAAAGGCTTCAAGAACTGAAAATGTAATCTTTACATACTAAGAGTAGCATCAAGTAATAGCCCTTCAACTCTTATTCTTAGCTCTTTTTTTTTTAATGAAAAGATGGCAAGTTCCCATTCCCTCTAAAGTTGAGGGATTCTCCTCTTCAAGAGTAGCATCAAAGTAAATTGTGGAATTAGCTACTACAAGTTATTCAATAGCATCAAAAAAGTAGTACGAGGTAATGGACGAAGAAAGCTATATCCTTGAGGCAATGGAAGGTAAGGAATATTATCTCTACTGAATTCCCTCTATATACTTCCTTTCTAGTTCTAGGGATGTAAGGCTATATCATTTGCTTATGAAATAGAAAGAGTATCTTTACTAATTCTAATAATTCCTTTTGTAGCTGTCAATTCTTTTCATTCATCTTCTTGCTCTATAGTTGTTAGAGTTTGGAGTTCCTATGTAACGCTAGATAAGTCAGTCTGTAAATAGTAGCAGTTCTTTCACAGATGCAATCTGCAGTCAACACTCCTAATTCACAGATGCAATCTGCAGTCAACACTCCTAAATATAAATAGGAGTAAACAACCTTTAATTTATACCATGAATATGAATAAAGTAAGACTATTTGAATTGCCATCTCAATGGTGAGGAATGAAAAGGATTCAGTTAAAAGAAAATCTTATCTAACTAGTAGGAGTTCAAAGTAAATTTACGTCAATTACACTACTGTAAATTAAGAAAAATTAGTAGTTGCACACTTTACTACAGCTAATTCTTTAGTTAAGGAGAAGGGGTCTTTCCTTTTTGGTTGGCAGAAGGATGGGGGAGTATGATGGCTTGGTTGAGGACAAGCCTAGGTAGGGATGGTTTAGTTAATAATGATTATAGGATGGTAATCAGAACTTCTTACTACCTTACTTCCATAGTTAGAACTCAAGTACATTCCCTTAGGATCGAGTGGGATGCTTCCGAAAAAAGGCAACCTTAGAGGTCAAGGGTTTATACACTCAAATGGAAGATCAGCCCTGCCTTCTTCGTCCCAAGACTCAAACTAGGATTTGACATCGAAACGACTAAGATTGACCTGCCTTTACATCAAAGCCATTTTCTGTTTTACCCATCCAATCCAGTTTTCAACTAGGTGTACACCTGGATCACGAACAACGAACTCTTTAGAATGCCTCTTCACTAGATCTTCTTTCCCAGTCTCATAAACTGCATAGAGTAGGCCTTGTTGGACTAAATATCCCTAAAGCAATAGGAGGCATTTCCCTAAGAGAGCAAGCCACTTTAGGGCCTCTTTTAGGAAGGAGTATAGAAAAAAAAGACTCGAGTGTTAGCAAGAGCTGGTAGAGATCCCATTCCCATTTCCCATATGCTTGCTTAGTTTATTCCCCCACTTTCATAGAGCAACCCTATGTTATGTTCTTTATTTCGATTGAGTACTGATTCTAGATTGAGCCTGTGATTCCTTTCGGAACTCAACTAGATCCAGCGGTGGGATCTCTTTTTTCCAAAGTCCAGTAGCTTTTTTGCCTATGATCATTATTCTGCTTCTCTTACGCACTGTGAAACCTGCAAGCACTGGAAGGAAGCCTAATGCTATGATTTCAGACCATGCTTGGGGCGCTTCCTCCTTAGTTAGTGCTTTTGAAGTATCCATTGAAATATCTCTTTCAGTGCCACAAAAAAGCATTGCTAGCTGCATTAGGAGACATTAGATAGACTCCGGTGATAGACTAAGAGAGTAGGCTAGGTAAGTACACAACGAGGATTCCCCGCCTGACATCTAGGAGAGCTCCTTTCTGCTGTGCTTGCCACTACTGCCTAATAGGGTTTTCGAGTAGAATAAGTAGGCTCGGGGGATGCACTCCTCAGACAAGTACTGCACTAGAGACCATTACTAGATGTCAGTACCAAGTGCGAGTACTAGAGCGACAAAGACCGGGAAAACGTTTTAATATCCCGAACATTTCCTAAAATAATGGATAAACTGACTTAGATCGGTCTCCCTCAATCGAGAGGCTCGCTTACTTCACTTCAACTTCATAGAAGAGGGAAGGAGCTATGCATAGGGGTAATTACAGTGGAGATGGAATGAAAGCATTGGCAGTTCGGTCCGATCCGTCTTATTCGTATATCTTATTATGGGATATTAGCCTTAACGAAAGAATTATAAGGCTTTGTGGGCGGGGCAACCCAAATGCAAGCGAAAATTCTTAGGGGCAGGCCTTCATATTACACATTCTCTCTTGATCTCGGACACGGAAAGCGGCACAGCAATAAAGCCTATGACCGACCCCTTCCATTACTCAATAGGCCGCCCTAACTTCAAATAAAGCCAAGACGGATTCCTTCTAGGAAAATCTATCTCCCCGAGCAGAACCGGTCCTTGGAAGTCAATAATGCCCAGTCCAAGTGGGATAGGGTCTTTGAAAGAAGGAGCTCTTTTTCATAGCATAGTTAGTTAGGATACCCCCAAAAATCCACTGATCTTTGATTTGAACATATAGATGTATGTTGTTATACAGAGACGGAGGCTAGTCATTGCGCCCTTAGATGCTAAGAGAGGTAGGAGCACTCAATGAAAAGCTTCCTCTAACTTCTAATGAGCCTAGGGGAAGTCTCATTTAGTAACCCTCTTTATAGCTTCTTGGTTAGGACAGAGGAGGGGAGGAAGTCGAAGAGAGGCAAGCAAGTTCTAGCTTACTTATTAGAAATAGTTGTCTGGGCTAGTTTCGAAATCAAAAATCGGTTAGCTTGTCTGAATTCTTCTTCCTGTGTTCAAATGGCTTAAGAGAAAGCCTAGATTATTTATCTAATTTCCGATGGTATCCATCTTACTCTCTGTTTTCCCATACTTTAAAAAGAAAAGGAAAAGTGAAATCCTCCTTGGTTCTATGCCCTGAATGCAAAACCTGAGGAAACCGATGTTGTAAGCTTCACTAGTCAACCTCATGAAGACGAAGTCAAAGTATTCTGAGTACGATACCCAGACATTGGGCTAGGCCCAAAGAAGGTTTTCCCGACTTAAGTCCACCCCGGTACCTGTTAGCAATCTAATCCTTTGAAAGGAATTCACGGAAGACTCATGCTCTCGACCCTACCTTTCTCAAGGTAGAATCTAACAGCTAGAGCTCTGTTCAAGGCGGGTAGGGAATAGTCGTTTTAGAATAAGGCGTAAGAACTAGAAAGACAGATCGGAAAGTCTATTGTTGGTAACCTTGATCCGAGAGACTCGCTCTTCCGGGATAACCTATCCTATCTTTCTCCATAGAAGAGGAGACAGGAAGTTAGACGTCTATCATAATTGCATAGCCTACAGAAAAGTTAGCTGATCAAGTCTCATCTTCGATTATATGTCATATCATTCTTTTAAGTTAGGCTTTTATTCCTGCTGGAATGGAATAGGAGGGAATAGCCGGGAATTGAATCCCGGATCAGAGACAGGAATTTAGCGAGATCTAGTTCTCTTCTACGCTTAGGCCATTCATAGGCAAATTTCCCCTATGATGACAGGCGGACTAATGAACAAATCCTTGACAGTCGAGCACGTCCTTACTACTGATACTTAAGAAGTCGCTTTGTTAAGGGGGCAAATCGAATCAATTTGTCTTGGGCGGGAAGAGGAATTGTCTCGAACTTCTTTACAGCCTATCTATATCTTCTAGATAGAGTTTCACCATCTCAACTACAAACAGTAACCTAAACTACTCCGTATTCCAGATCAGTAGAGTCCTTGACTTCAATTAAAGCTTTGACGGCTATCGTAAAGACTGCCTCCGAAGTAGCTCTTTCTCCTACTAGATCAGATTCAGCTGGGGATTTCCTAACAATAGAATGCGTAGTAAGTGATTCTCAGGGTTTTCCTGGTTTTCTACTAACGTACTTGCCTACCGAGCTTGCTAAGACTTAGAAAGAGGACTTAAGAAAGCCATGTACATGGGGCAGGAAGGCATTGAGATCGTTTCTAATCTCAGTCTTTCCCGCGGTAACTAAAACCGAAAGATTCTAACTCCCCCACCTAAAGCTAGAAGTCTTATATTAACTCTGAAACGAGTTCATTGACTTAATCGGAGGAAAAAACCCGATGTTTCTTTCGTTATCAATGCTCCAGTAAGGGCATGCACCCAAAGATTAGTAGTAAGCTACTCGTCCTGATCTTTTTATGTAATTTATTGTCTTCACTTTACTCCAGACAGCAAAGAAGGAAGTACTGTCGTCTTCTATCGTTCCTGCCCCGAGTCACTGAACTTGCCTATGGCAGAAGTAATGCTTATGATAGCAGAGATTACTTAAGCACAGGTACCTCTTACAGCACAGCCTATATATACTATCCTATCCACGGGATAGCCAGGGTTAGAGTCCTATCCTAACTACAGGATAAAAAGCGTGTAACTTTATATAACTTGACAATCTTCTGTCTACAACCAGGCCTACCTCTTCTCTGAGGAAGGCGGGAAAAAAGAAGTGATTAACAGCTAGGAAAGGGGCTTATGTCTTCAGTTGCTTACTCTTATCCATACGAAAAAGAAAGGTAGCTCCTGACTTTGTTGTTTGGTCTTCTGGCTCAGTTCCCCTCGGGTGGGAATACGCTCTTCATCTGATCTTGATAGAAATATTATAATCGAGTAAAGCTAGGCTAGGATGAGAAGTAGCAGTCTGGTCAGAGCCTTTTGGTGGAGGCAGGGCTACTAGAAGTGAGAGGCTCGAGTCTGATTAGGATTCTGCTTGAACTGTGCTATCTCTTTTTCCAAGAATACCAGGTTCCAAGGGAAGAGAGCTCAGTCACCCTGAACCGAGGGAAAAAAGAATTCAAGGCTCGGTAGCCGGCCTTCGGTAAGAAGGATTCAAAAGGTTGACTTTCTTGAGTTGAGTTTGATTTTCTCGATAGCCAGCTAGTGGGGGCAATGCTCTCTTGTCGCAGTTCTCTTATTCGCAGCTCTTTCTTTCATCTGCTGCAAAGTCCGTATTACTAGGATTTGACCTTGACTGGTAATTTCTCTTTCCTACGCCCACGCCTCAGGACAACTTGAATCGCACCAAGTTAGCCTAACGGCTGGATCGAATCCGTCGCTTTGGTTCACTTTTTAAAATGAATAAAAGCTTTTTTTGGACCACACACTAAAAGGTACGTTACACCCTTCTTGTACCCGTAGGAAGGATCCTCCCTGACTCCATTCCTTGACTTCAGGTTCCATTCCAAAACTAGAATGCGCTCTTACTTCATCCGTTGTTCTTGGTCTTGGAGGAATACCCGCAGTAACGACACTAGTCTCAAGAACATGCCCAGAAGAAACTGCTGGTGATGAAATCAGAAGACTCGGTTGTTGGAGAAGGAGCTGTTGTTTTTGCACTCATAGGCAACTATTGAACCCGCGGAAACTCTATCAAATGGGAGAATACAATGTGACTCCTCTTTTTTAGCTTGAATGACGGCCTTTCAGGTCAGGAGTGAAAGAGAGAGAGGACAAGATCAATAGTAGAATAAGGTCCATGCCTTCTTTGCCCGGTGTTTATTTTATGGTTAGTTCATAGCCGGTCTTACTGAATGCGTAAGCGCAGTGCCTTTCGGAACTCAATGACCTTCACTCCGGCTTAATGCCTTACTCTAAAGGAATCCGAAAGAATCAATCATCTGGAAACTGATATTTTATAGATGCATGGGATCTTCCTTTATCGACACGACTGCAAGAGCAGAGTCTATCGAAAGAAGAAAACTTTATCTGCTTATTCGGGACCATATTAGAATGAATAAAGCCTTAGAGGACAGTCTTGTAAGCAACTCTTTCAATCCACCGGGAGTTGAGTTGAGACTCACTAATGCTGGATTACTACGCCTTTCGGTAGCAAAACCCTTCACTAATAACCTGGCATAAAGCCGATGTCTCCAACACATACCAAGCCCGAATTTTCGTAAGTAAACTACTTAGTTAGAGGCGAGGTAGCCCAAGCGTGAAAGCCTTCCCTTTCTAAGCTTATGAGTCCGGTTTCGTTCGGCTAAAGCCTAACTTTCATTAACTGAATCTGCCTACTTTCCTTTCATGCTCGAGCCTGACTTAAGTAAATTACTTGATCAACCACGTTAGAAGGAAGAGAAAGCTAGGTGCGTTTGGAAAAAGTAGAATGTCTCTTTATTCGGCCTCACTCCAATAGTTCAGTCGGGAGAGAGCGGCGGAGAGGAAAGATCTATACTATTGGGGGATATCAAAAATATTCCGATTTGGCGTATGACTCTTAGGGAGAGTAGAAATCTCAATGCCTATCGTTTTCGCCAGAAGATTACAGACTGAATGGGTAATTTGAGGATAATGTAAAGGCATATGTTCGTGTCATGCCCAATAGAGCTCATCACGAGCAAGGCTGGCAAACGAATGTAGTTAGCCGGTAAACGGATAAGCAAAGCTTAGCGCTTATACAATCGGTCTTACTAAATCGAAATGCATCCCTGGCTAGAGCATAGTGGGGAAGCCCTAAAAGGGTAGGTTTCACACAGAGGAAGGGGTTCTCCACTCGACTAAAAGAAGAGGCTAAAGAGCCGTCCGAGAAAGCCAATCCAATGAAGAATGAAGTTGGCAGATAGGACGATGCCGGGCTTTACACACCCCCTGTCCGTGGGACAATGGGGACAGAGCGGGAGAATTCTCCATATTTAGATCCATATTTAGGGAACGGTTGAACTCATTATGTCATGCTCTCCTGGCTAACGCAGACACATAAGCTGAGTTCAAATTCTCAGGTTCTGAGGGACCGGCCCCGCCCATATAATAAAGTAAAGCCTGTGTCGAGATAGATTGAATTTCCCTTCTAATCCAGAATCATCAAGTGAGTAAACTACCCTTTGAAATGCCTCGGGAGGTTTCGGTATGACCCTTTTCCACGCTTAAAAGAATCACTTTCTCATCGACCATGCTACTCTTGCTTATGGAAAGAAATCCCTTCCATTCCTCAGGAAAAGAAAAGATGCTTTGATCTAGGACTAAGACCAGTTTTCCTTCTTTTAAGTCCGGAAATTCCATCTTTTCTTTCTCCCCATAAGCTTCGCTAAAGCGACTACGTTCCTGTTCTAGGTTCAGGGTCTATGAAATAAAGGGAAATGGATTACCTTCACTGGTAGTTCAGCAAGCAACCAAACCAACGAAGCAAAGGATCGAGAGAGGAATTGAACAGAAGGAGGAGATGGCATTTCTAGGAAGTGATTCTATTCTCTAACCCCTTATCAATCAACAGGAGGACGGATTAGTTCTTCCGCTGAAGGAACTGCTCTAGTGGGCAAGGCAAGGGGAAGTCAAAGCCGAGTTCAATAAGTCAACCATGGGCAGAAGAAGAAGAAAGAGAATAAGAATCGAAGTCTTTATCCTAGACTCCAAACCTGCCAATCCGATAAAAAACAAGCCAAAAGCACGGTCAAAGGATCCTCTTTTAGGTATTGCAGAAGGGAATGAACAAGCTAGGTCCGTGTCTGTAGCTCACAGGCAAGTGAACCAGCCACAGCTCTGTCTCAGGGGCCTTTCTCTTGCTAACCTAAAGGTATTTGTTTTACCCGGTAAGTCGAAAGGAAGTCGTAAGGTAAAAGCTAACCTAAAGGTATTTTTTTACCAGTTCAATTCAAATTTCATTTTTTTATAAAACACCGTAATTTTTGGCATAAATTCAATTTCCTTCGGGTAGCTCATTTCAATCGTGACATTTTTATAAAACCCCGTAAAAATCGATTAAATTCAACAATTTTGAACTATAATATGCCTAACATATACCTATAATATGCCTATTATCATATATCGAATTGACTGTAATTAACTTTAATATGCCTATGAATCCAATGCCACAAGATAACTAGTAAGTCGTAAGGAAGTTTAATATTGTAAACTTTCCCTATTTAAAATAGGTCATTTCTTACCCTGTAATAAACTCTTAAAAGGTAGTTATATACGACAGAAGGCGAAAGGAAGTCGTAAAAATAGACCTATTAAATAAGGAATTTTTTTACCCTTTCTCTTTTTGAATGAGATGGGGCTTACCTTGCTAAAGATGTTTTTATCCATTGCGAGAAGTTCCTCCAGCCCTTCCCGCCTTATCTCTTCCATCCCGCGGTGAAGCTCTCGGCTTGGACCTTGCTTACCTTTCTACCCCCGCCGCTTGCTGATCTTGCTCCTGAGTCCTCTCTTTGCCTTTAGTGGGAACTCTTATCAGACTGACGAGTTGGTTAATCAAGGATTCTTTTCTTATTCAGGTAAGGTCATCAAAGTAGAATAGATAGCACACCCTCGATTTCTCTCCTTTAAAGCAGTTTTTTATTTTATAAGAACTGTAAGAGCTTAGTTTTCCTCCAATGCCTACTTCTAAGACTGCCTCCACAGGGATTCGTTAAGAGCTCAAATCGGTTGCAGTTTGACTATCTATCTTCCTCCCTCACTAAAAAGCTAAAGATCTTACACAACCATTCAACTATTCAAAACCATTTATTCTTTTGCATTCATAGAGTAAACTGCATTCAAATAAGTGGTAAAGACTCCAATAAAACTAAAAGAAAAGGAAGAATTGAAGGGCAATAAGATAAAGCATAGATGCCTATTTAGCCTACTGACTGCTTTACCTACTTAATGAATGGCAAAGAAAGACTCTATTCCATAGCTTCTGCTTGTCCTCGCTTAGCACGCATACATGTGATTCTTCTTCGCTTACGCTCCTTTTATCTCCATTGGTAAAGGAAGACTAGCTAGAAAGAGAATTGGCTACTTTCTTCCTTCGAGTTCGATCCCTGTACTGTGCCTATTCACTCTTCCTAAGGCTATCGAGAAGGGATTGATTCTATTTACAGACAGCTTTCCTTCTTGTCCACGCTTTGAAGGCTATGAGACAGATTCACAGTAAGCACAGCTCTTGCTTATCCCCCCTTGCCATCTATTCATGCTTGGCACACTAAGAGAGGAAGGATTGCCACGCAGGGTTGGGCTTCTTAGTGAGCCTTATTGTTTTGTTTGTGCCTAAGGTCATAGAAGGGGGAGGAAGATCTATCCCTAAGAGCTAAGATAAGTCAGAGCTAAGAAAGACAGACTAGAAAGAGAATGCTACTACTCCGATTACCTATTATCCCCCTTATCCACGCTTTGACTTGCCTTAATGATTGGTCCCCGTAGACAGGTATTGCTTCAATGCCCTTGCTATCTTCAAAGGTAGAAGAAGGTTAAGGAAGAGCAATGCTTACCTTACCATACAATAGTAGATTGGTCCATTGGGAGCTACTACTGATTCCGGCTTGGGATTCTTAGAGCTCCAAAGAAAGGTCAAAGAAGGCAGGGAATCACAGACATGTAATGAATTGAATAAAGAAGGCCGGCAAGGTAAAGATAGAGCTCCACACATAGTTTATAGTTCAGCGCAAGGCTAGCTCTCATTTATTATATGCTGGAAAACTGAAGCTTGTGAAATTGAGGTGAAGGATCGATAGCCTATGAAAGCAGATAAGAGGCTAGCCCCATGGACGAGGGAAAGGCGAAAACCCTATTAAGCTAGGATGAATCATCTAAGTTCACTATGGCCGGTTGGAGACACGGAATGGGGGAAGCGGGAAGGAATGAAATCAGCCAGCAAGTCGGTCTAACCAGTAACAGTAGAGATTGTTAAAAGCGAAGCCTGCGCGTAGTAAGGCCAGTAGAAAGCAAGAAAGTAGGCCAGTCTGCGTCTCTGTCTTTATAATAGTCCTCTGGGCCAGTCAGTGCTTTTTTATGGGTTATTCTCTGCTTTCTGGTTTTAAGAAGGGCTAGCAGGGGAGGTAAGAAAGAGTATAGCCCTTCGTTATATCCTTAGCTTTCCTGTATCTCTTTCTTTCCTGTCTCTGTCTCTCTATCTTCCCATTCCTTGGTTGAAGTCCTAGGAGCCAAGGCAGTAAGGAAGCCAGTCTTTGGTCTTTTAGTTTAGTAAGTCTTTCCCTTCCTCCCAGGAAGGAATCGGCTATCCGGAAAGAGCTATAAGTTAAATCCGGACTAAGGCATTCGAAGCAACGATTGAAAGAATGGGATTTGAGTCTTACTTGAAATTCTTACTTGAGTATTTCCTACTTCCGAACCAGGTATTTACTTTCTTAGGGTGGGATTGCGATCGCTTTCAGGCTTAACTAAGAACGTCTGGCTAGCTTCTCCCTCCCCGAGGAAAGAGAAACCCCGTATTTTTGGCATAACTGCTTTGAAAGCGGGGAACAACACCGTCACTTTCATACTTCCTTTCCACTCTTCCTCAAGTCAAGGTGATTCGAAGCAAGGATTGATTTACAGTCTGAACTCTAATTCAACTCTAAGAGCAAGCAAGATTTCCAGGTAGGGAAGTACTTTTAGGGTAGTACCTTCCTTTCATGGTATGGCATCTTCCTTTGTTGGATTTCCTGTTATTCGTAGATGGGACTAGCCGGCTCCTCTCTAAGCTTTGAGCAGCAACGGATTAAGGATTAGCTTCGTTCTAAGCTGCATTAGCTGAATTCTAAGCAGGAATTATTCCACTCATTCTAAGAACTACTTTCTTAGCTGCAATAGCTACACCGGCTTAAGAAGGAAGAGCGGAAGAAGCGGCTTAAGCTACTTTATTATCCCTCTCGTCTCTAAGAGCTACTTTTCACTCAAAAGCTACACCGCAACAACGAATCAACTCTTAGCTACAAGAGCGACTTTCTTCGTCCTCTCTAAAAGCAGGAAGCAAGGAAAGGGCTAGTTCTTTTGGTTAGGATGCCGCCAACAACAGACGCTCACTTCGCCCTCCCCGAGGAAAGACCTGCGGTGGCTACAACTGCTGTCAAACCTGAAAGAGCCGGGTGCTAACTTAGGAATAAAAGCAGTAGCTGCGAAGCTAGGATAGACGGGTTCATCGATCCGGGAACAAGAACCGGCGAGTGATATCCTTACTTTGAGCTTAGCAGCACCGGCTGAGGAATTAGTTTTTAGGCGGGAAAGCTAATCAGAGGAACTACTGGCATGGCAGCTATCCCTCGCTTTCTAAGAGTGGGAACTCGAATTCAACAGTCGAAATGGCTTAGCTGCAGGGAAACCCTCACATGCAGGAATTACAGTCGACAATAAATACAACAACGTCCCCGGGAGTTCCGGAAGCAGCAACGGCTTAAGAAGTAGCTGAAAAGCTAGGATTTGAGTCAAAGCCAAATCTTACTTTCAATTCATAATCGGCTTGCCCGCTCGCTTACTC